GTATACTCCATAGAATGATTTGGATAAAATATATTTAGCATCCATGGCTGAGTGGTCAAAGCACCCAACTCATAATTGGAGAATTCGCGGGTTCAATTCCTGCTGGATGCACAAGAGAAATAAGATATATCTCTACATAAGAAGATATCTGAATAAAGTTCAGATAGAAAAACAAATTCAATGTTTTTTTTTATGTAAAAAACTATACAATGTTTATAGAAATTGTTATGATTACCTAGGGAAATATATATACATGTATATTGAGAAACGAAAACTTAGTTTAGTAGGGAGTGAATGTAATGATGGATAGAGTGAAGAACCCGGTACTTACAGAAAAAACTATTCGTTTACTGGAAAAGAAACAGTATAGTTTTGACGTTGATTTGAATTCCAATAAGACTGAAATAAAATGTTGGATTGAACATTTTTTTGATGTAAAAGTAATAGCTATGAATAGTCATCGACCTCCAAAAAAGAAGAGATATGTGAATTCTATAATAGAGCATCCGATTCGTTATAAACGAATGATTGTCACACTTCAACCCAGGAATTCTATTCCACTATTCTCGAAAAAATAAAATTATTTTTTATTCACTTATTAATATGGCCATCCGTTTATATAGAGCCTATACTCCAGGCACACGCAATCGATCCGTGTTGGATCTTGAGGGAATAGTTCGATCTAACCCCCAAAAGGGATTAACCTCTGGCTTTTCTTGTAAGAAAGGTCGTAATAACAGAGGAATTATTACTAGCCGACATAGAGGAGGCGGTCACAAACGTCTATATCGTCAAATTGATTTTCGACGAAATAAAAGAAGTATATCCGGAAGAATTGTTACCATAGAATATGACCCTAATCGTAATGCATACATATGTCTCGTACACTATGGGGATGGCGAAAAAAGGTATATTTTACATCCCAAAGGAATCAAAATTGGAGATACTGTTGTTTCCGGTCCAAAAGCTCCTATCTCAATAGGAAATACCCTACCTTTGAGTGCGGTTTGAATTATTAATTTACGTAATCGGAAATAACCGGTTAGGTTTGAAGCGAAACCTATAAATCTATCACTAATCCGATCGTTCTACGTTCGGTGACCTTGGAAGGAAACTGAGGAGGAACAGTAGCGGGTGATTAAGCTCAATATTTTTCTTCCACTGAATTACTGACTTCTAGAGATAAGATAATATGGAGAAGACTATATCGTCTCAAGCATAGACAGAACCAGAGGGGCCCTTGTTTCTAATATTTTATTTCACGGTAAACAAGTTACTCACATTCGATTTGATGGTCAAAGGCAAAATTGAAGCTGGATAGTGAGAATGTATCTTTGGAGATGGAAATAATGTTGAATATGCCTCCCAAGTTATCCAGAACATAAAGATATGTTAGCGTAATTTACTAAAGTCATTCATTCTGATGCTACATGAGGAACATAAGCCAGAGGATGGAGAAACAAACTTAGGATGTGGAAAATGAAATTATTTCTGAAACTTCATTTTATATTTATTTTTCAGAATTAGATTTATTTTTTTGGATAAATAGAATTTTATACATCTGGAAAGCTGTATGCCTTGAGAGAGGCTTGTACAGTTCGGGAAGAGATCCTCATTTCTGACAAATAAGAGTCTACTTCAACCAATATGCCTTTGGGCACAGCTGTGCATAACGTGGAAATAGCACCTGGAAAGGGTGGACAATTGGCTAGAGCAGCGGGTGCTGTAGCGAAGCTTATTGCAAAAGAGGGTCAGTTGGCTACATCAAGATTACCATCCGGAGAAGTTCGTTTAGTATCCCAGAATTGCTTAGCAACGATTGGACAAGTAGGCAATGTTGATGCTAATAATCGGACCTTGGGTAAAGCTGGATCTAAACGTTGGTTAGGTAGACGTCCCGAAGTACGGGGAATAGTTATGAACCCTGTAGATCATCCTCATGGGGGTGGTGAAGGCAGAGCTCCAATTGGTAGGGAAAAACCGTTAACCCCTTGGGGTCGCGCTGCACTTGGGAAAAGAAGTCGAAAAAATAATAAATATAGTGATCCTTCAATTCTTCACCGCCGTAGAAATAGCTAAAGAGATTGGACAGAAGGGGGAGAAAACAGAGGGTAGTTGACAATGACACGTTCACTAAGAAAAGGTCCTTTTATAGCTGATCACTTAATAAAAAAGATTGAGAGTCTTAATATGGGAAAGGAAGGGAAAGTAATAATAACCTGGTCCCGTGCATCCACCATCGCACCTACTATGATTGGTCACACGATCGCTGTTCATAACGGACAAGAACATTTACCCATTTATGTAACAGACCGTATGGTGGGTCACAAACTGGGAGAATTTGCACCTACTCGAATCTTCCGGGGACATGCAAAAAGTGATAAAAAATCTCGTCGTTGATTAGGAGGTAACATTTGATGAGAACCAATAGCTCAGATTCGGAGGTCCGAGCTTTAGCTAAGCATATACGTATGTCTGCTCATAAAGCACGCAGAGTAGTTAATCAAATTCGTGGTCGTTCATATGAACAAGCACTCATGATATTAGAATTCATGCCTTATCGAGCATGTTATCCCATATTACAATTAATTTCCTCTGCGGCAACAAATGCTAGTCAGATTCTGGGCTTAAGCAAAGCTAATTTATTCGTGGGTGAAGCTAGAGTAGATGAAGGCGCTTCTTTGAAAAGATTCCAACCTAGAGCCCAAGGACGGGCTTATCCAATACATAAACCTACTTGTCATATAACTATTGTAGTAAAAGGTAAATCCGTATAAAAGAAACATTGGAAAAATCAAATTATGCTAATATCATTGGGGGAGGGAGGGGATGCATGGGACAAAAGGTTAACCCACTTAGTTTCCGACTCGGTATAACCAAGAATCATCATTCTCATTGGTTTGCACAGCCAAAGATTTATTCCGAGTATCTTCAGGAGGATGAAAGGGTACGTAATTGTATCGAGAATTATGTACACAGACATATAAGAAACTCCTCCAATTATAGAGTGGGAATTGCACGTGTCGAAATTCAGAGAAAAACAGATTTACTTCTGGTCGAGATACATACAGAATTCCCGGCCTTATTGATCGAAAGCAGCCATGGCCAAGGGATTGAACAATTAAAGAGAGATGTGCAACGTAATTTATTGAATAGAATTCAAAGAGTTCACATAACTTTGACGGAAATAGCGGGAACATATGGGGAACCAAATATACTTGCGAAATATATTGCCTTACAACTGAGAAGTCGAGTCGCATTTAGAAGAATCACGAGAAAGGCTATTGAACTAGAGAAGAAAAAAAATATAAAAGGTATTAAAATCCAAATTGCGGGACGTCTTAATGGAGCTGAAATTGCTCGTGTTGAATGGGCCAGAGAAGGTAGAGTCCCTTTACAAACTCTCCGGGCTCAAATTGATTATTGTTACTATCCGGCTAAAACTATTCATGGAATATTGGGAATAAAAGTTTGGATATTTCGAGATGAACAATAATTTATTTTTTATCCATTCAATTCATATTTTCAATTTATATTACAATGTTAGATAAAGAAAGACTAAATTAATTAATTCCGATTCATTCTATTTCTAATCCATATGCATAAGATATATAATGAAAATTTTTTCGTAAAATAATATCTTGGAAAAGAAGTTGCTATGCTTAGTGTGCGACTCGTTCAAACTGAGGTTCTTAGGAAGAGACTAGGAAACCAATGAATCTCCAGTTTATACTAGAAACTAACTCATTGCTTCATATTATCATAATCCAATAAACTAACTACGAGGTAGTATTACTTTCTCCACGAAAAGAATCGATATTTGTGAAGCGAGAAACTATCCAAGAATATTAATAACAAAAATGAAATGATTAAATATTCTTTTCGAATCGTATGGTTGAAAAAGAATAATACTTTTCGAGGAGCAGTGTGATAAAGCATAGAATCAATACTAATTATCGAATTATTCAATGATTCCGGATTCTAAATAAAAAAAAAGCCTTAAGTCAATGAATACTAAGAAAATTGAATCTGTGAGAGGGAAATAGAAGGCTTCACTGCAGAGAGGGAACCTGAACGTGTATCTGGAAGCTATGGGAACGATGGAACTTATGAACAAATAAGATTGATATAAATCCTATTGTTCATTGGGTAGGATGGCGAAATAAACCGATAGTTAATATATTTATAATTAGAAAAGCTATAATCCAATTTTCATCAAGCAAATCTTACAAGAGTTAATATTCGCCTGTAAAATTTCTCTTGCAAAATCTAATGAAGTATGAATGAAATTGCGCAATTTGATTGAATGAAGATGAGAAATTAAAAACACAAAATTTTGAAGACTTTCGGGTTTTCAGAATTTCGATTTAGTTAATTCATATATATCTATTGAATATGAACAATGTTTCTCCTTTCGTTGGTAAAATGAGATTTTACAAGATTTTATTTGCAAGGAGCCGGATGAAAGAAAACTCTCATGTCCGGTTTTGAAGTAGAGATGAAATACAATCGACTATAACCCTAAAAGAACGAAATTTCGTAAACAACATAGAGGGAGAATGAAAGGAATATCTGCTCGAGGCAATCTTATTTGCTTCGGAAGATTTGCCCTTCAGGCACTTGGGCCTGCTTGGATCACATCCAGACAGGTGGAAGCAGGACGACGAGCAATTACCCGTTATGCTCGTCGCGGTGGAAAAATATGGATACGTATATTTCCTGACAAACCTATCACTGTGAGACCTGCAGAAACACGTATGGGTTCGGGAAAAGGATCTCCGGAATTTTGGGTATCTGTCGTTAAACCGGGTAGAATACTTTATGAAATGGGTGGAGTACCAGAAGCTATTGCTACAGCGGCTTTGAAAATGGCTGCATACAAGATGCCTGTACGTACTCAATTTATTACTGTTGCACCCATGGAAATACAAAACTAGGAAATGTCTATTCCATAAGAAACATAGAATCAGAAAGATTCTAAGACAAGTCTAACGAAAAAAAGATATCCCCTAATATAGAGATTAGCCATATTCCATCTTCCTCGCTCTCCCGGAGAAGGAAAAAGATACTTTGGGGGATATGATCTTTCGACGAAAAAACGATTCAACCTCGAACTTATTTGAATGTAGCGGATAACAGCGGAGCTAGAAAACTAATGTGTATCTGAATCCTAGGAGCTAGTAATTGTAAATATGCGAATATTGGTGATGCAACTATAGCTGTGGTTGGAGAAGCAGTACCGAATATGCCTCCCAAAAAATCGGGAATAGTTAGAGCTGCAGTTGTACGTACCCGTAAAGAACTCAAACGTGACAATGGAATGATTATACGATTTGATGACAACGCAGCAGTTGTCATCAATAAGGAGGGGAATCCAAAAGGAACTCGAGTTTTTGGTCCGATTGCCCGAGAATTAAGAGAATTTGATTCTACTCAAATAGTTTCATTAGCTCCCGAAGTATCACGAATAACAAAAGATCATATAGTTCTACAATAAACAATATTTGAATGGTTTCGATAATCAAAAACTGGAATAATATAATGTATATAATAATAATAATAATAATAATAATATATGGTTGAGTTATCGCCAGCCGCCAATTTATCTTTCGAACCATGAACCGAAGTTACTCTCGAAAAAATGGAATTTTCTAAGATATTCCAACTGCTTGATTAGTTATTTTATTGTGTCTCCTATTACTTGATGGAGAAATAAAAATATATGTATTTTTTTTTTTTTTTAATCAATTTAGAGATTGTGCTTCGGGCATAGCATATTCCTTCAAAAAGACTTATTAAACTAAAATGTTTATTCATATCAATAATAACCAGTTTTCACGGGTAACGACACCATTGCTAATATGATTACCTCTATAGGGAATGCTAACCTAAGGAAGGTAGAAACGGTTCGAGTACCAGCTACTAATATCACTAGAAACATTGGAAGAATTCCTTTACAAGAAGGTTCTGTGGAAAACCTTGGTGAACATCGGGAAGGTACAAACAACTGTTTTTTAGTTATAACCCTGGGATATCAGGGGGGGAAGAAAAAACCATACATAACTGCTTTGAGATGTATTAGCAGACCCGGCTTAAGAATATATTCTAACTATAGGGAGATTCCTGAAGTCTCGGGTGGAACGGGAATGGCAATTCTTTCTACTTCCCGCGGAATTATGACAGATCGAGAAGCTCGACAGAGGCAAATTGGGGGAGAGATACTACGTTATGTATGGTAACTCATCCACATCTTTAATTCATTATTCCATATGGTAAATCTCTTTTATCAAATAAGAACTAACTAATACTTTATAAATTTATATTAGTTAATTCGAAAAAAGATTTTCCTTTTGATGAAGAAACAGAGTTTGGTTGACATAGAGTTGTAGTTACTGAATCACTTCCCGATGCCATGTTCCGAGTCTGTTCATATAATGGATGTAAAGTTTCAACTCATGTTCCAAAAAAGATTAGACATAATTCTATATGAATATTATCAGGAATAGAGTGAAAATGGAATCCAGTCTTTATTTATGATTCAAACAAAGGACGTATAATCTATAGACATCATTGAATGATCAGGTCCTCTTGAATTTTTTTTGTAATATTGGATATAGAGAATAATAAACGAAAGGAAATAAATTGTCATAACGAACAAAATCTGCATTCTCTATATTAGTGATTATATCGAAATAAGGACTACAAACATGAAAATTCGTGCTTCTGTTCGTAAAATTTGTGAAAATCGTCGACTAATTCGTAGACGAGGACGAATCATGGTGGTTTGTTCCGATCCGAAGCACAAGCAAAGGCAAGGATAATCATCTTTATTTATCTTTCCGCACAAAACAAAATTTTTATTTTTTCTCTTAATCTTTTGAATCATATACAATTACTCTGTATAAATCACTTCCAATCCCATATAATAACTATTATTCTCATACATGGAAATGGGAACAACGCCAAGACTTATTAGAAAGATTAGTAATCTACGTGGAGGTAAACGTGGGAGAATACCCAAGGGTGTTATTCACATTCGAGCAAGTTTTAATAATACCATTGTTACTGTTACGGATGTGAGAGGACAAGTTGTTTCTTGGTCCTCCGCCGGTGCCTGTGGATTCAAGGGTGCAAAAAAAAGTACACCATTTGCCGCTCAGACTGCAGCGGAAAATGCTATTCGTACGTTGATTGATCGGGGTATGGGACAAGCAGAAGTCGTGGTAACTGGTCCGGGTCCGGGAAGAGATACAGCATTACGAGCTATTTGTGGAAGTGGTTCGGCACTGAGTCTCGTACGTGACATAACCCCTATGCCCCATAACGGATGTAGACCTCCTAAAAAGAGATGTATATAATATTGAAGGAACAGCGATTGTGAATAGTACGAATAAAGTACCGCTATCTGCTAAATCTGCATATTGGAAGTGCATCGAATCTAAAATTGAAAATGAGCGTCTTCATCATAGTCGTTTCATTATATCCCCACTTGGAATTGGTCAAGCTAATACTCTAGGAATCGCCATGCGCAGAGCATCACTCGGGGAATTGGAAGGAACATGTATCACTTCTGCAAAATTTGAAAAAATAATCCATGAATATTCTACAGTAGTAGGTATTCAAGAATCAGTACATGATACTTTAATTAATTTAAAAGAGATTGTGCTTAGAAGCAATTCTTCTGAAATTCAAAAAGCATATATATCTATCATTGGACCCGGAGAGATAACTGCTCAAGATATTATATTACCACCTTCTATTGAAATAATTGATCCTGCATAACATATAGCCACTCTTACTAAAAAGATTCATTTGAATATTGAATTGAGAATTGAAAGAGATCGTGGATATCGTAGACAAAATATAGTAAAATCTCAAGATGGAAATTTTCCTCTGAATGCTGTATTTATGCCTATTCGAAATGTGAATTATAGTATTCATTGTTTCGAAAGCCACGACAAGAAAATAATGAAAGAGATGCTTTTGCTCGAGATATGGACCAATGGGAGTATCACTCCCAGAGAAGCAATTTATGAAGCTTCTCGAAGTTTGATCAACTTATTTATTCCTTTTTTACATGCGGAAAACGGGGAAAAGATTTATGGAATGGGGAATATAAATGAATCTAATGCGTTGTCTTGTTCCGTTCTTCCTCCTATGTCGATTCAGGTAGATCAGATGGCAAAAGAAGTTACTTTCAGACATATCTTTATCGACCAATTGGAATTACCCCCGAGAGCTTATAACTGTCTTAAAAGAATTAATGTACATACGATATCAGACCTTCTAGATTATAGCCAAGATGATCTAATGAAAATTAAGAATTTTGGAATCAAATCTGTTGAACAAGTATTGGAAGCTTTGTGGAAACGTTTTGGAATAAGTTTACCTAGGAAAACTTGAAGTTCAATAAATAAACTCATTCATGTTTCTCTTTCGAAGAAAAACAAACTACAGTTGGATTCAAATCATAGTGAGAAAGATCAAATGGAATAATCGAAATCACTCCATTTGAATTTATTAAAAAAACTTATATTTCTTATAATTGGAATTTATTGAATCTTTGATATATCTAGGGATTATTTGCTTTGAAGCAAGTCCTCCCTGGATATGAGACTAGAAGGAAAAAAATTCTTCTACAAGGGAAAATCGAACAATCAAATCAAGTAATTAATCTTGAATCGAATGATTGATCTTGGAAAAGACCTGAGGTTAGAGATTTATCAATGGGTAAAGCTGCCCCAATACCCAACCAAAGAGCTACTGCAGTACCAATTGGAAAAACTGTTGTAGCTACCGGACGACGAAATGGATTCTGAAATTTATTAACATTTTCTGGAAAGGGTACTGTCGATGATCCTGCGGGTACTGCGGCCATTAAAAGAACGCCCAATAATTTATTAGGCACTGTACGGAGTATTTGAAATACCGGAAAGAAATACCATTCAGGCAATATTTCCAAGGGAGTTGCAAATGGATTTGCAGGTTCACCGATCATTGAGGGTTCTGGGACTGCTGAACCTACAGTACATGCAATGGTACCTAAGATCACTACCGGAAAAATATATAAAAGATCGTTAGGCCAAGCGGGTTCTCCATAATAATTATGTCCCATACCTTTAGCCAATTTAGCTCTCAATACAGGATCACTTAAGTCAGGTTTTTTTGTTATCGGGATAGGCAAATTTGGATCTATTCTTCTTCCCATAGAATCGGACATGAGAGATTTTTCTCATCCGGCTCAAGCAATAACTAGAATATTTTTTTTTTCTTTTTAGGATACATAAAAATATTATATGATCTCTAATGCTTTATTTTAGGGATTCTTTTCAAACCCCATTTTAATTTTGAATTAAATGCTCATTGTCCAAGTGGGCCATAAAATAAAATTTGGGCATTATGATCATCAATATGCTTTTCGGACAATCTTATTCCTTATGAGTCATTTTCTTTTCCACGGAGGAACAAGGTTTTGGAACGTAATAGTATTAACTTGTTAACACTCCGGCTTATCTATCCGTTTTTTCTTTGGATCTCCCTTTCACTCCGATGGTATTATTTTGATTGAGATGCAAGGGAAGTGAATGCATTTCTTCACCATATTCCTTTTCTCCCAAGGAAGAATAAATATATCTCACTTTAACTTACTGGATTTTGCGAAGCCTATTTGAGATTATAATTCGATCATGGAAATGATTCTCTTTCCAAAACCAACGAGATTTTTGTACCCGAGTTTTAACCCTCCTACAAGTAGGAGCGAGATCGGGATAGAGACACATTTTCTCATTGGATGTCGATGTGACAGATTCAATGGAATATCTGCATAGCCGAAGTTGAATAATTCAAGTCACACACTCCCGTAATCCATCTTCTCTCTGAAAAGAATCTATTTTCGACTATTCATTGGTCTGAACCCAGTAATACTTCGAAATAGAAAACAAAATCCATGAGATATTCTTTATTGTTTATAAAGAATGTCTATGGCAATGGAATAATTTAATGAAAGTTAAGTTGTTGAGATAATATGAATATTAATCCCTACCCTATTGCGTTTCTTCCCGCTCGTAAAGGACCTGAGATACCTTGCTTACGAATCATTGGAAAGTGCATCGGCATAGATACAGCAGTAAGAAGAGGTAATACAAAAGTGTGTAAACTATAAAAACGAGTCAATGTGGATTGACCTACACTGGCACTCCCGCGTAATAACTCTACCAAGGGAGATCCTATTGCAGGAATAGCTTCAGGTACACCAGTTACAATCTTGACAGCCCAATAACCAATTTGATCCCAAGGCAGAGAATAACCAGTTACACCAAAAGATACGGTTAATACGGCTAAAATTACACCTGTAACCCAAGTTAATTCACGAGGTTTCTTGAATCCCCCCGTGAGATAAACGCGAAATACGTGCAAAATCATCATTGGAACCATCATACTTGCCGACCATCGATGGACTGATCGAATTGACCAACCAAAGTTGACTTCAGTCATTATATATTGAACAGAGCTAAAAGCTTCTGTAACGGTCGGGCGATAGTGGAAAGTCATAGCAAAACCAGTGGCTACTTGTACTAAGAAGCAAGTCAGGGTAATTCCCCCTAGACAATAAAATGTATTGACATGGGGAGGAACATATTTACTAGTAATATCATCCGCAATCGCCTGAATCTCAAGACGCTCCTCAAACCAATCATATACTTTATTGAGATGGGTGAACTTTTATTTCATACGCTCCCCCCTCTGAAAACCGTACATGGGGATTTCCCTTCATACGGCTTGAGCAAAAAAATGATACGAAATCTTTTCATTAATTATTTCAATAAAAACTCCCCCCAAAAAAAAGGTAGAACCTAATCTTTTTCATAACATTTTATTGCCTTGATCCCAAGTCGGCTCTTTTTTCCCTCCAAAACGAATGAATATTGTTGGCCTTTTGAACAATCTTTTCTCCTATCATCAATATATATTGAAAAAACAGTGATATAAAATAAATTCTGAAGATTATCTCGTTGAAACCTTGATGGATATTCAAAAACCTTAGATTCCTACTAACTCCGATAGACTCTTTTTTTTAGAGGAGGTACGATGGGTAAGAAGCTTCTCTAGCGTCACCAACTTGATAAAATATGCTTATAAAATGGGAATGTTCTCTCATTTCCCAAGTATGCAGTTGTGAAAAATATATCGTAGAATTTCTAGTCAACAAATTTTTCAAGTTATTGAAAGTTTGGTAACGAAGCTTGAATAGCGGATATACATAAATTAATCATGGTTTAAATCTTCCTATTGAACTAATGCCTTCGTGAGCCCCGCGCTTCAGATGCTAACTATTCAATTGGTATCCAGCAAGGTAGGATCATTCTGTGAGAAAGATGACAAATTACTTTGTACTATCAATGATTAATTCGGACGAGTCGCACACCCGTATTCCAAAGATCTCCTAATTGGAGAATCACACGATTGAACTACCATGGAGAGGAGAGCTAACCTACGGACCCTAAGCAAGCCATTAAATCTAATGAAACAGAAGATTTATAAATTTTTCTATTTCACTAGATTGGAATATTTGTTGGGGGGAAAGACTCTTTAGTTTTTGTTCATTACCAACTCACCGGAATCCCATCCAATGAAACGGGGGAATTATAAAGTTCCAATATAATAACTGGAGAGACTGCAAATAGGGCCATTGCGACACCCATAATGGGAGTGGTTCCCCATCCAGGAGCCACTTTACCATATTCCGAATTAAGTGGTTTTGATGAACTTCCTACACTGGTTCGTTGCGGTTTGATCCTGGGAATACCATCAATAATCTTTGTAGCCGTAAAACTTATTACATTAGTTGAGATTTGTTAACTTTATGTACTATTATATTGGAAACGGAAACAAACCATTATCTCGGGATTACTTAGCAATGGAAACTGCAACCTTGGTCGCTATCTCCATATCTCGTTCACTTGTCAGCTTCACCGGTCACGCTTCGTATACTGCCTTTGGGCAACCCTCCAAAGAACTTAGAGATCCTTTTGAGGAGCATGAAGATTAGCCTAAGTAACCTTCCCTCAGTCTTTAGGGAAGGTCATTAATTTTTCATCCCGGATCACCCTCTTGATGATCCAAAAATCATTTTTTCCCTTTACTTGGAACTTTAGGTGGCTCCCGGAAGAAAATAGCAAAAAATATTATTCCTGAAGTACTTACCGGCAAGGATGTATGAACCAATGCTTCCGTAGATTCGATTGTATGGGTGAGGGAGTATAGGGATAACTTTCGTACTACTTAAAGATATAGAAATTAAATCTATCTAATCTATATAGATTAGATAGATTTAATTTTGAAAACGAGATATATATATTTTTGGATTGATGTTATACTACTTGTCTTTTGGTAGTTGGATCTCCTAGTTTTTGGAATGCTCCGAATTCAACTTGAGCATCTAAATCAGGATCAATACCAGCAAAAACATCTCTGAACAAGGTTCTAGCACCATGCCAAATATGTCCGAAGAAGAAAAGAAGAGCAAATGTAGCGTGACCGAAAGTAAACCAACCTCTTGGACTACTACGAAAAACACCATCAGACTTTAGAGTAGCACGATCAAATTCAGAAATCTCACCTAATTGAGCACGTCTAGCATATTTTTTCACTGTAGCGGGATCACTAAAACTAACCCCATCGAGTTCACCACCGTAAAACTCAACAGTTACACCTACTTGTTCAATGCTATACTTTGATTCTGCCCTCCTGAAGGGAACATCGGCTCTCGCAATTCCCTCTCCATCCACCAAAACTACTGGAAAGGTTTCGAAGAAAGTAGGCATACGACGTACGAAAAGCTCATGTCCTTCTTTATCCCTGAAGACAGCGTGACCTAACCAACCAACAGCTATTCCATCCCCATTGTCCATCGCACCCGCTCTGAATAATCCCCCTTTCGCTGGATTATTACCAATATAATCATAAAAAGCTAATTTTTCTGGAATTTTGGACCAAGCTTCTGATAAACTAAGATTTTCGGCCCTGCTGGATCGAATCCTCCGATCTATCTCTTGTTGAAAGAATCCTTGATCCCATTGATAACGAGTAGGACCGAATAATTCTATTGGAGTGGTCGCGGAGCCATACCACATGGTTCCGGCAGCAACAAAGGCTGCAAAAAACACGGCAGCAATACTGCTGGATAAAACAGTTTCAACATTCCCCATACGTAATCCTTTGTATAATCGTTGGGGAGGACGAACACTAAGGTAGAATAGACCTGCTAATATACCTAGAATACCTGCTGCAATATGATGAGAAGCTATTCCTCCTGGAACGAAGGGGTCGAATCCTTCGGCTCCCCACACTGGAACTACAGGTTGTGCTTCTCCAGTCAACCCATAGGGATCAGACACCCATATTCCGGGACCGAACAAACCTGTTACGTGAAATGCTCCGAATCCGAAACAAAGTACTCCTGAAAGGAATAAATGAACTCCGAAGACCTTAGGCAAATCTATAGTAAGTGCTCCCGTACGTTCGTCAGTAAATATTTCTAGATCCCAATATACCCAATGCCAAATAGCTGATAAGAATAACAAGCCAGATAACACAATATGCGCAGCAGCCACGCCTTCATAACTCCAAATACCTGCATTAGTTACAGTTTCTCCGGTGATACTCCAACCACCCCATGACTTCGTTATTCCTAAACGAGTCATGAAAGGGATAACGAACATGCCCTGTCTCCACATGGGATCAAGAACAGGATCGGATGGATCAAAAACTGCTAACTCATACAAAGCCATTGAACCAGCCCAACCAGAAACTAACGCTGTGTGCATTATATGTACAGCAATTGAACGGCCAGGATCATTTGATACAACGGTATGGACACGGTACCAAGGCGGACCCATGCATATACCCCTTTCTCAAAGGGGAGTAGACACTACGTAACTTTATTGCATTCAAGGGCTGTTATACGATGCTAAAACCTTATCCAATCATACAGGGATTCACATCTATTTACAGTTATACGTGATGAGATATTGAGATACCAATTCCCTTCTTTCTCACAATGAAGAGGAGCAGGAATAGTTTAGCATCTCTTGATTCAGCATAACAATGAATATATTGGTCCCATCAAACATCAGAGTGATTCAAATAATGGATGACGCATAGTTTAGAATAGGGTTCAATATCGTGCTTGACTAAATCGAGGAGCGTAATGTTATTATATACTCTATGTGTGTAATTAGGTAAAGTATACTCCAATGGATTGGTTATTCGAACGGAGACTCAAACAGAGGTTCAATTTTTTCATCTATCCATATCCATATGAGTTACTATCTTTTACAATCTATATCAAATTTTTTTTATTGATTTATAAAATCAAATATATATATATATATATATATTTGATAGATGAATCAGTTTTCTTATTCATTGGCATCAAAGTCTATTTTATTGAACAATCATAAGGAACAAATGAAACCTGAGCTTCTAACTTCTAAGGTATTACATTGTTAGATGCTTCTCATTAAGTTAAGGGGTCCCGAGAAAGCTCTGAAATAACTAACTTACTTGCCAAATATTAGAAAAAATAATTTATTATGTTATGATTTTCCATCCTTCGTACCCCTATCCAATTCATCATATTGACTGTTCTGTTCCATTTTTTCCTTCCAGTTGTTGATACAGATCCATGATTGAGAGAATTATCATAGAAAATCCTGTAATCTCTCCTTCGGAAGGATTTTAGTAATTGTTATCTCTCCATCGCATCAGGTTCATGCTCGGAAAAAGTAGACCCAATATCCAATATTTGGTTTTTGATTTATTTCATCGGTATGCATTGGTCCATGCCGCTTTCGCCTTGTGTATCAATCATATCATGTGTATGAAACGGAACTATAATATGATTTACTACGCCTATTGGTGGAATCACTAGAGATTCTGTAGGTCTATATAATTGATACAATCTTTTTTCCCGATCAATTATGCTCTCGTATTGGGGGGCAATATAATATTTGGTCCCCAAGAAATGCCCATTGGTGTTCCGAAAGTATCCCTTCGAATCTTCGGAGAGGAAGATATAGTTTGGATTGACGTACAGTGCGACTTGTTTGAAATATTCGATTATACGGAATCTTCCCGTCATTCCTTCCGATTGAGATGCTTCTATCTCACTTAAGATTGACTAAATGCTCAGTAATCTAAAGCGTGAGATCTCTCACGAAAAAAAAAAAAAATATTTATCAATCATGATAATCTATGGCTAGCCAAAACTAATAAAGAGTATTCAGGCTTCGTTCAACGAAACAAACAACTGATCAAAGATTAATCATTCTTGATTGATCATGATGAAATGATATGGACAAGCATTTCTAGCAGAAGTAAGAATAAATAGAGTGGAAAAATGGCAGTAGATCTACTTGCTCCATATGTGCGAGTAACAGTCGGATAGATATTTCCCCGAAGTGGAGCATAAACCCAAGGATCTTATTAAGAATCTATTTGAAAACAAGGGAATTCTGCTGAAAATAAAATCATTGAATTGGACATCAGTTAATAGGTAGTTCAATAAGTTGAAAATGTGACACTTTGGAAACAAAGACAAACTTGAACTGGAAGTGGTAAGACTCATCCTTTGAGATGAAAGAAAGATTTTTTTTTATCTAACTAAAAGGTTTTTTTATTTTTATAAGATGGGTATCGGAAGAAAAAATACCTAACTTTTTCAACTGCTCGAGCCGTATGCACTTAAAAGTGCGTGTGCGGTTCCAAAGGAAGAAAAGCTATAAATCTATCCTAATCAACCGACTTTATCGAGAAAGATTGTTGTTTTTGGGCCAGCACATAGATGATGAAATTGCAAATCAAACTATTTGTATTCTGATGTACCTGAATGGAGAAGATCAGAGTAAGGATATTTATTTATATATTAATTCTCCTGGCGGAGCGGTATTAGCAGGAATATCTGTCTATGATATTATGCAATATATAATACCAAATGTAAACACTATCTGTGTGGGATTAGCTGCTTCAATGGGATCTTTCATTTTAGCTGGAGGAGAAATTACTAAACGTATAGCGCTACCCCACGCTCCGCGCCAATGAGTCTTTGTTTGATGGATAGAAAAGGGATGTGAAGAAAAAACTAACTATGCCTGCGCCAACGAATGGAGGGTAATAATAGCATGGCATACGAAACTTGATACAACTGTAATAAAGAAAACTTGAAGTATCGGGATAGTAAACACAACCGTGGCTTTTTTTTTATTCTCCGATCAATTTGATCCTATATCTCCTGGGGTCTATTCCAGCGTCGTAAACTCCCGGAATAATATTGGAGAAAAAGGAAATATGGCCATATAACATCGATAAAAGAAACTTTGGGATTGCTGAATGAGGGAATGTATGGAGCAATGGAACCATCACAGTATCTTCCTTTTCTGAAAGAAAAAGATGGTACATAGATTATCTTATTCATCTATCTTCGATATCCAGAATATTTACTATCTAATATTGTATAATAAATAACAATAATATTATTGTTATTTATTATGACGAATTATATAAAAAATTGTTCAATCTATTATGGAGCTGTATGCACCAAAAATGCTTGTACGGTTCATTAAATCAAGTCTTTCTCGAATAGAGGAAGAAAGAATAAAAAGTAAATAAGCATTTATTAATAGGGTGATGATTCATCAACCCGGTAGTTCTTTCTATGATGGACAAGCGGGAGAATGTCTTGTGGAAGCAGAAGAGATGTTGAAACTTCGCGACTGCGTTACTAAAATTTATGTACAAAGAACAGGAAAACCTTTATGGGTAGTCTCTGAAGATATGGAAAGAGATGTTTTTATGTCAGCGGAAGAAGCTAAAGTTTATGGCATTACTGATCCTATAGCTGTAGAAACTTCTTCGAACTCTCTAATTAATAGCTGATTAAAAAAAATTAACTAGAATTTTCGAGAAGAAAATAAATTCCCTGCTTATGGTAAATATAAAAGTGATCGGTGTGACGGATCCATAAGTAGGAACAATAGCTTGCTTGCATATGATAAATAAATCCTATAAATGAAAAATCGACAAATTATAAGATTTATTAATACGAAATATAATAAGAGAGTCATAAAGTTTCGATTTAGTTCCGATCTTTCTAGAAATTTCTTTCACTTTCAAGAGAATAAAACTTCTAAGGATTAGTTTTTGAATCTCATAATAAACTCTTAGGGTTAGGATCAATCCGAACTAGTAAATTCTGCGTACTGCACTAAGAATGCCTACTATTCAACAACTCATTAGGAATCGAAGACAGCCAATAGGAGATAGAACAAAATCCCCTGCCCTTCGAGGATGTCCTCAGCGTAGAGGAGTATGTACCAGGGTGTATGTGCGACTCGTTTAGATCAGAAGCTCGAGGTGCAGGGGGATCGATATGGCAGGAGAATCCCCTCACTATAGTAAGTACAGATCTATCATCCACCAATATTGGGGATGAAATTTATGGTTTCTATTGGTGCAAATCCGATCACCCCGATGCAGGATGAAAAGCAATTTCTCAATGATAGCGAATGGTCATCAATCCATTGAGCGAGGAAGAAAATGCAATTCGAAAAGCATGATGCTTATATCGCCGCAAAAACGGACTTACAAGGTAAGCTGCCCAGCCAACCCTCACGATCACACGCCGTTATTGTATGGATAAGTCTTATTGTAAGAAGACTTTTTTTGCTCGATGAATCGGGTAGAGCTGGGGATCAAAAACTATACGAGTCACTGGTAACATTCTCATTTCGTTTTGAGAAATAAGAGGCTCCGGCGTATAGGGGGTACCCCACCGTTTAAGGAGAAACTATAGAAACGATGGAATCCCGGATTTTTCTCAGTTCAAGGTCCCATCCCTTGCTCACTGAGCAGATGCCCAATCCAAAAAATTCGTGGATAGGAAGGTTGAAGTAGCAAAAGCCACGGGAATCTTTATTCCCTACATCAGAAAGATCGGTGGTCTCATTCCATGAAGGATAGTAAAGAGAAAGCGGACCTTATGTAAAAGATGCCATTCTATCGAATAGCATCCTATTCGATGTACATCCGAAAAATACAATGGTAATTTCAATAATATTTCTTTAATCGCCATAATATTGTGATAATCACAACGAAACGGGTGTTTTAATCAACTCAACCATATCCATTCTTTGCTCCTATTTATCAACAGAGCAAAATCTATTATAAAGAATATTCAAATATAAGAATTTTTACATTCATTCTTCATTTAAATATTCAGTGATTTTTTATATAGTAAGCAACAACGACTAGAGTTAAACGTGGCTACGTGGCTCGGAAACACCGGAAAGATATTATTCAACTCACATCAGGGTTTCGAGGAGCTCATTCGAGAATCTTTCGAACCGGTAAACAGCAAGTAATAAAGGCTTTAGTTTCTCCCCATCGAGATAAAGGTAAACGAAAAAGAGATTTTCGTCGTCTATGGATTACCCGGATCAATGCAGCAGCCCGAAACAATGGAGTTTCTTATACTAAATCTATTCAACATTCATACAAAAACCAGGTTTTTTTGAATCGTAAAATACTCGCGCAGATAGCTATATTGGATATTAGTAGCTCTTCCACAATTTTGAGAGAGGTTAACGAATAATAGATAGGGGAATAAGGTATAAAAACCTCTCCGGGGATTGATTCACTCCGGGGAGGTATAAACATCGAGAGAATTACTAAATCTCGGGAATGAATAAATAGATAGATAAAGTCAAGATCCCCTCTTTTCCATAAGAGAATCGAGATCTTTTTCCTTATGTGACCTATTTCGATTTCATCTTAATTAATGAGATTTATTATTAATAATATCCAATTAACTTTCGTTATTGACAAAAGGTAACAAAGCTAAAATACGAGCTCGTTTAACAGCAATAGTCATTAAACGTTGTTGTTTCGAGGTTAATCTATTCATTCGTTTAGATAAGATTTTTCCCCGCTTGCTAATAAATCCGCAAAGTAAACTTATATTCTTATAATCAACAGTTTCTCCCGATCTAATTGGTGGCGAACGTTTACGAGAAGATCGCTCGGATTTGCCCATGGTTTGTTTCACGAACCTCCCCAACACTGCTTATTTTCCTATTTCTTTGTGAATAGTATGTTGATAACAATAAGGACAAAACTTTTTCAATTCCATTCGAGTAGGCGTATTGCGACGATTTTTCCGAGTAGTATATCTGGAAACACCTGAATGTTTTTCATTACCGTTTCGGACACAACTAGTACATTCTGAAGTAATTGTTACTCTCACATTTTTACTCTCAGCCATAATTTTTTGAATCTTGAAAAGACAAATGAGTTTCTGATCTTATGGCGAAAAATCTAATAATGAAAAATTTTAAGAAAAAATTTTTCATTATTAGAGATATTCAATAAGATTCTCTATTTTTTCGATGAAGTCAAATTTTCAAGCTCATCTTTTTCCCATTGGAACTTGATTCTTCGATAAGACTTAATTCAAATATTTATTTGGGAGTTTCCAACCAATAGGTTAACTCAAAAAGTGGTCAAACTCGAAATGGTAAAAGGGTATACTATCCTTGGGGAAGAGGAAGAACTAAAGCATCCGGGGAAGAACGATTAATCTCTGTCGATAAACCAGCTGAAGATCCGAACCACAACGTAGCTACAACAGGCGCTGTGGAAAGATATGTTTTTACATCTTGCATTGCAAGTTCCTCCCCCTAAATCACTTTCTTCCGGCTTTCATAAACTGGATTGAAAGGATTCTTACTAAATTTTTTGTTGAAATTTTCATTTTTCTACGAAGGTTCATATAAGTAAGTAATGACAGAGCAATAGAAATAAGCGAAATCTATTCTTTTTTACTTTGAGACTTCTTAAGTGATTTATTAGTAATTAATTTTATTAAATTCTTTCTTGTGTACGTTACTATTTCCATTCTACCTCGATAAATCAGTAAAAAATATATAATAATTTATTTGAATTTCTATCTACTATTAAATAAATAAATGAATAAATAGTATCAAATACGATCATCTCATCACTTAATTATTCGAATTCCAAGAATAATAATTATTTACGATGAATGGTTGTTCTCCAGTATAGTATCCCTCATCAAAAAGGATTTTATTTTATTGAACAAGTCACAAATCTTTTCATAGGGGAAATACAAAAGTTTCAATTTCAATGTTCTTGTATATAAGATTCCCTTGTTTTTAAGAACCAAAAAAAAAATAAAAAAAAAAAACAGTTAAATTATTAGAATTATTCCATAACGAATTGCGATACAGGAAAGGACGATGAGGAAATAGGGATGGGACGATGTAGGCAAGAGGCTTTAAATAAAGTATTTAAATAAAGTACAATCCATCTTGTATGAAAGTTGGGAGGGATGTAGCGCAGCTCGGTAGCGCGTTTGTTTTGGGTACAAAATGTCGCAGGTTCGAATCCTGTCATCCCTAACCCGAATCTCATACGTATGAGAGATCTTCGAACGAATAGGTATTCGCGGAATACAAGCAATAAGTATTCAAGAAATAGGAGAGAATAAAAGAAGATTATCTCTCTATCCACGACCTCCTATGTGATGCGAAAAAAGCGCTCTTAGTTCAGTTCGGTAGAACGTAGGTCTCCAAAACCTGATGTCGTAGGTTCAAATCCTACAGAGCGTGATTTTGATAATAAAATTGAATTTGATAATAAAATTGAATTTGATGTGTTTTTTCCTTTTCCATAATCAAATTTTGAACTCAATTAGATTCATTGATAAAACAGCAAAATTTATTGATCAATTTGACCTCCCTAAGAAGGGAGGCAAGTGTGGGATGCTAAACGTAATCCAATCCTCGGTCAAAGATCCAATTGATCACCACGTCAGTATTGTGAATATGCAGTTACAAATAATCCAGCTGAAGTTGTTGGAATCGAACCTGATACGATTCCGGATGGCAAAGCTTCAACCGTTTCTTTCTGAGTTAACGAAGACAATATCTAACTTAGATAGTACCCAAGTTTGCTGTGAATCTCAATAACCATCATCTGGCAGAAAATTTTCCTTGATTTTCCCCGTCATTATTTTCTAGATAAGTTTTATCTTATTTGAGCCAGTAAGTGGAACTAAAGCTGGAGTTAGAGCAGCCAATAGGAATACGAAGTAGCTAGGTATAATAGACATAGAAAAAACTTTGAATGGTGATAACGAATTTAGTATACACCCTTGTAGAGTAATTACCTAAATCTCTTTATGACCAAAAAAATAAAGATTAATTCGAAGTACAAAATATCCAATTGAAACGAGATTCTTTCTTATATTCGTCATTACCCTCGCATAATAAGAATATGAAGAATATATGATTGGGAATGAGGGATATAAAAAATACTTTTTCATAAGTAAAAAAGGAAGAACTATATTCAAATAATCGTTATTATAAATCACTTTTCATATTCGTATCGATTTCCAGTCCGTGAATTGATAAAACGACTCGGAAATCGCGCAAGTTCCTACTGTATGATCTCCACAACGAATAGCGAAACGCTTTTATTTTCGTTTTAAAGGTTCAATTAAAGTGAATATTCTCATCCGATCACCTAGCATTACTATTTGTATTTCTTTCGCCAGAATTACATAGTATTGAAATGATTCAATCTTATCAATTGCATCAGTAATACGAACATAAATTTTGGAGGATGTTCTGAGGGGAGGAAATTTTTGTTTGTTCCTTCCAAGGAAGGGAATATAGACTTGTGCTTTGAATCGAGTATGGGATTTCGCAGTCCCAACCGCCATTCCACATTGTACATTTTCCCCTTGTTTTTATTCGACCCTAAAGAGAATAATTCTTACATTCATTATCTCCAACAATAAAGACTTTTTGGAACTTTTTTCCTTTAAACCCATGATGATACTACTCTATTACGAATTCCTTTCGATCCAACTATTTTTACAGTTTCTCCAAAATAATTAATTCCTATCCCTATGCTATCGATATTGCTTCACAAACTATGAGGAAACAAAAATCTTATACAGTCGTAGGAAAAGTTTTATCCATCTCATGTTGGGATGCAGGAATTCGATATCCAACTAATCATAAATATCTTCGTTTGTATTTACCTCTAGACGAATACCCAGTAAGGGTAAGCCATTAATGTGAGGCTCGGGATCGCGGGAATGTTACTTTCTGTAAACTAACTCATAATGACTCAAAGTTTCACAGATCTTTAATCTAACTAATTTTAATAATCTCTATTCTTTACTCGGTCTTCCTTATTTGAAGAAACTATTGCATTGGGAATCGGCCGAAGAATATTTTTTTGTTCGTAGGATAAATATAAATATAAATATTCGCTCTCTATTCACCTGTGCCACATCGGTAATCATATTCTCTGTGTAATCCGTGCGACCCAAATCCATGTGGAGTGAACATAGCGCGCACAGGAGTCCCATATTCTACACGGGCTATAACACTCCCACTCTTTCTCCTGGAGCTGCATCAATCTCAAAAGGCTGGCTTTACATTTGTTCGTAACCGCTAAAACCATAGTAATCCGTTGTAGTGGTTTTTCCCTCTGTGACCCATACGTCCAATGGTTCCAGTATTTAAACATTCATATAGGTTCTTTACGTTCAAAATCTTCTCATCTGAGGTCAGGTCACGCAAAATGATCTCAAGTCACTGGGTTTATTGAATATTGATTAAGTTAGTCAAACAGTGCTAATAAAATGACCAAATTATTCAATCTTATTCTTTCTTTTTCCTTTCCTTTATTCCCATTGAAAGTTAGTTGTCTTGCTGCGTCGGAAGAACGCTAGCTATACTGGTCCAGTATGCTTCAAAGATACCCTTGGTACAAGGTTGACAATCTAACAAGGTTTAAAGGAGATATCAGTAGATTCCATATCTTCCGGTTTCGATCCTCCATAATGGAATCAATTCCTCCTCGCGTCTACAAAGAATATATAACACGGAGCTAACCATGTCTGGGAATACGGGAGAGCGCCCTTTCGCCGACATTATTACAAGTATTCGGTACTGGGTGATTCATAGCATTACTATACCTCCCTTGTTCATTGCAGGTTGGTCATTCGTCAGCACAGGGTTGGCTTACGATGTGTTCGGGAGTCCTCGGCCAAATGAGTATTTTACGGAGAGCCGACAAGAGGTTCCATTAATAACCGGCCGTTTCAATTCGTTGGAACAAGTCGATGAATTTACTAGATCTTTGTAGGAGGTATCAATGACTATAGATAGAACTTATCCAATTTTCACAGTTAGATGGCTGGCCGTTCATGGACTAGCTGTACCTACGGTTTTCTCCCCAGGATCAATATCAGCAACGCAATCCATCCAACGATAAACCAACCTTATTTATCTGGAGCGTGAAGAAGCTACGACACAACCAAATCCGAACAAACAGAGTGTGGAATCAAATCGTACCAGCCTCTATTGGGGGTTGTTACTAATCCTTGTACTTGCTGTTCCATTTCCCAGTCACTTTTCTAATTAATAACGGCATAAACTTTCTTGCCTCATACGGAAAGATCCAAGATTCTAATTGTCCGTGACCGTCCATGTCTCGGAGTCATGACCACCCAATGGAATGTGAGGGGAGTAGAATAAATGGCCAATACCACCGGAAGGATTCCCCTGTGGCTAATAGGTACCGTAGTTGGTACCCCTGTGATCGGTCCAGTAGGTATTTCTTTTCATGGCCCATACTCCGGATTAGGATCATCCCCGTAATAATTGAATCGACTGGATAAATAAACCTGAACCTGTATAAGGAATACTGTAATGCAAGGGTAGGTTAGTTCGCCCAGACTCAATAGATAATAAAACTTTGCTCACTTTGAACTTGAAATGGGCAAAGTTTTATTAATAATTCATTCATTTATTGAGTCTTCCGGTTCCAATAAGAAATAAGAAAGATTAACGAAATATAATAAGATTCTTGAGAATCTTATTATTCCATAAATTTATCTAATAATTTTAAATAAAAGAAAAAATCAATTGATAATATGTCATCACATCATTTAGTGACATTTTTATCATGCAGATAAATCTTTTAGCATCTTAAATTTTTGATCGATTTATCATAAGTTTTTCTTATCTTATTAAAAGAAAATAAAAATAATTTACAAATCAATAATCTTGCTAGAACAACAAATTACTATCCTTTCCCAAAAATTGAATGTGGTGAATTACTATTCACTTTCGTAAAGGCTGAGATTATGCTATGGAAATTCCATGTTTTTAATATGGGATTTGGAGCGTAATTCGGGCCGGGGAGAAGAACACCTTCGAAACGAGCCAGGGAGTTGGGACCCCATGTGTTTCTGCAATAAAAAACATAAGCCTTTTCTATATACCATTCATCTGTTTTCCACTCTTTATAAGATAAGCTAGAAGAATTCTCAGAAGGATATGCAGAACATATTCTCTTAGTAATTGGTGAACAAGGTCAAAAGGATCACGGGCTTCCTGTACCTCAATATTAAAATCGACTTCGATTTTTTGGGGGGGAAAAGATGGTGATATTTCTAAGGGTTTGTCCGTCTCTCCTCCATACGTTACGTCTGTGGATCTGTTTCAGAATATTATATTTTTGGTAAGAACAAAGGTCATTCTCTTCAAGTAAATAGAAGAGCTTTATGATATGTTGTTCCCCGAAATAGAAACAGTTTTTTGATCTAAAAAAAATATATATATATATATTCTAGATCCATTTTATTTTATCTTGAGAGATATTATAAATAAATAAATAGATAAGAAAGATTCTTTTATAGCACCTAAAATAGGAATATATGGGGAATAAAAGAAGACCATTCGGCAAGCTGATATGCTATGTCTTAATGCTTGCTGAGTCACCCCTTCTGAAATACATATTTTGATGTGGTATCCCCAATTTATAGTAGTAAAGGAAGGGGATAATGATATTCCAGACTGACTCTCAGTCTCTGAAGAAACCGTTACCATACATATTATACGAATGTATAGAAACTAAAATCGATGATCTCATTACACATTAGCAATCGATATAAGAAATGAAATGGGGATTCTACTGATCAGGCGCTTCAGTTAACTTTGTTTCGAACAATATATAAACTGAACCTAAAAATTCATTTCAGCTAATTGGACTTTTTCAAATTGTTTCTTTTTGAGTACTAGGAATATCTGTGCTAAAACAACCGATGCGAGGAATAACAAAAGACCTTGAGCACGTAACGGATCCTGAAGTACTATTTCCGCATCTCCCTGACCAAAACCACCTACATTAGGATTATTAGTTAATGGTTGATCAATCTTAATTAATTCACCTTCCGAAATAATGAGTTCTGGTCCTGGGGGTACAATATCAACCACCGGACGGCTGTCCAATGTATTTTCAATCGTTATTTCATACCCACCTTTCTCTCTACGTAATATTTTACTTACCTTACCCGTGGCTGAAGCATTATAAACCGTATTGTTGCTTTTGCTCCCATCGGGATAAATTTGTCCTCTTCCCCTATTGCCACCCACATATATAGGATATTTCAAAAAATAAGCTTCTTTATTAGTAGCAGGGTCTGGTGAAAGAATGGGAAACACAATCTCACTGTATTTTCCACCCGGAACAGGACCTATTACCAGAATGTTTTTTCTATCAGGACGATAAGTCTGAAAATAAAGATTACCCATTTTTTCTTTAATCTCGGGGGGAATACGATCAGGAGGAGCTAATTCAAATCCTTCGGGTAAGATAAGAACAGCTCCCACGTTCAAAGCCCCTTTCTTACCATTAGCAAGTACTTGTTTTATTTGCATATCATAAGGGATTTTAACAACTGCCTCAAATACGGTATCCGGGAGTACAGATTGTGGAACTTCGATATCCACAGGTTTTTCAGCTAAGTAACAATTGGCACATACAATACGTCCAGTTGCCTCTCGAGGGTTCTCGTAACTTTGCTGTGCAAAAATTGGATATGCTTCCGGGATAGATGGCCAAGCTATTGTAGTCATTATGATCAAGATCGGAATCGATCGAGTCACCAACTTTATCATCCAATCATAAGTAATTTGTTTCTGCATGGTTCGATTATTTGTTCTAAATATTTCCACGAGTTGGGTGCCTTCAACATCCCAGTTGTTACAATAGCTACCTGTGCCCGCAACTCCGCCATTATAGTAACAATAAAGGTGGAAAATGAAAAGTGTATATATACTTCTATTCTCAATTGATTCGAAACGGAAATAGCCGGCAATTCATTCTGTTCTGGGGTAAAAAAAAAAAATACTATTCTCAAGTAAGACCAATAATAAAAACAACCTTTTTTATTCATTCGTTGTATGATGAGTGGCTACGATCGAAGGAGATATACGATTTGAATGACGGGAAATCCAATGTTTAAAAACTGTATCTGAAATGACTGGAAAGGTTGAAACAAAGCGGGATACTATATGTTTGTTACGAGCGAATCCTAAATGTGATAAAAAAGAATCTATGTATATTTCCCAACCATGAGGCGAATGGAACCCAATACGTGGATCGGTGAATAAAGGAATGGAGAAAGCTTTCATTGTATCACTCAAGCTATAAAATAATTCTTGAATCCAGGGATTGAGAACAGCGAGCCTCTCTCTATCCAGAATGAGCAAGGCACTTAGAGTAGCAAAATAGATTATATCTGTTAATGGATGCGGAATAGCCTGAATACTCTCTTCATTGTGCATCGTTACTAATTGAATTGTTTTTTCATGAATCTTCATATTGAGATCTTGTGACTGAGCTTTTAGAGAATTTAACATCATTTTATCTAACCGAAGGAGTTCTTCCACTTCCCGGAGCCTCTCTAAGGCTCTCTCTTCCCGGAAAAAATTAGTAAAAATCTGAGATTGGTAAGTATTCCACCAATTTTCAATCCGAGGTTCCAAAAACCATCCCTTTAAGAAGATTGAAATTCCGCAAGGGATAAGTATTGAACATCCAATATATTGTAGAGAGGCTAGTGTTTGATACTTAGCCAATTGGAATTCATGAAGTACTAATGAACTTGACTGACCTATCAACCCTGTTTGGAATCCAGATGAAGTACGAGTTATGGAACGAGGTACAAGACCTATAGATTCATAAGCTACCGTGGTGATTATCGAATCTTTTGACTCCGAGAAGGATAATTTTTTTTCCGAGGTATCCTCCATTTTGGGCAGGGAAGGAAGAAGGGAATAATATCGTTTCCAATTATCTGGATCATTCGGAGTTGCCTCAATCCAAGCTAATTTTCTATTCATTTGTTCGATCTTATTCGGCTCTCTCCTAAATAAGTCACTTGAAACAATATAATTTTTATTTTGAAAGTTCCTATAATCAAAAAATCTTTTTTTTTCAAATGTTTTCTTAATTTTTTTTGAAGCTCTTGGCTCTCGAGAAGTAGAGAGGAAAAATGGAATATTCGACGGGTATGACCAAATATTATAAAGATTTGATTCTGGTAAAATGCAAAACTTTTGATCAACGAAAACCGAATGTGGATCAATAAAAATATAAAATCCTTTTGATATAATCGATCTCAATTTATTCAAAAGATTTAGTGAATGAATGCTAATTTTACATTCTAAAACACTCCAATATATTATGAATACGGAGTTATTTAATTCCGTATTCATATGTGAAACGATAGCTTGCCGAGGGTGTCTCGAATATAAAATCGAACATTTATAGGACAAATAATCTTTTTTGATATGCCGTATTCGCTTGCTAGCTTTATAAGCTCCTTCTAAAGAACGAGAAGGCACATTTGAGAACCACTGAAGAACTTCCGATTTCAAATTCGTGAGTGCTACTTATACTTCGACAAGAGGGAACCGCATAAGAAAGAACTTTTTGAATCCCTAAATTTCATCTTTCTACATTTTTATTATTTGTTATTCAACAACTAAAAAAATATCCTGGGGTTCATTTTCAAGTCTCTCGATCGATACGCGCAAGAAACGAGCCGACTCGGCAGCTTCTTCTTCCATATCTCCCAAGGTTAAGTGTTCATCGGTACGAGTCAAAGGAATATCCTGCTGACCTTTTACTTTCGTGTGGGGAGCACGCCGAGGATAAATACCTTCTTTAACTTCCACTCGTATCGCTTGGATATCTTTCATGGAAAATCGAATACGAATCCGACGATTTTCTCCGGGAAATCCCCAACGAGAAAGATAAACAACTCCTTCTCGTTTGTCAAATCGATTATAACCACTACCTGCATTCCGTGAAATGGTACACCATAAATAGGGGCCGGAGAACGGACCTGCAATACCGTGGAAACACATTACAATCCCTTGTGGGACAAAAAGAATTTGCTGAGATAATAACGAGGAGAGAGGTGTCAGATCCTTACCGAGATAACTTGAGATTCCAACCAGAAAGAATCCCAATGCACCCAACGAGACAATGCGGGCCCGACAAAAATTGCTTATTCTTCGAGACCCTGCTATAGGTTCCACCCGAAGCCATTCGGATTGCCAATTCGTAACAGAGTCTCCTGGATCTTATCTTGCTGAATGTCATGAGACAGAAACAGCGGGAATGATAGGACAAAATAGCAGATTTCAATTTCTTGTTCTAGAGGTCATTCATTTTTCCTCGACTATATATATATATATCGACCAATAAAAAAAGACTTTTCTTATCATATTATTATTATTACAGATAGATTTTTTTTTAAGAAAAGTCTTTTCGTTTCTTCATACAGGAACTAATATCCGATGTATGCTCTCCCTGAAAGACGGTGGTCCAAATAAATTTGAACTCGTTGCGGATGAAGAAACAAGAAATTCCTCAAATTCGTTCAAAATGTTTTTACCATACTTGTTTGAACAAGAAATAAAGACATTCTTTCATTCTCAAATCTAGAAAAATATTAAGATTATATTAGATCAAATTTTATACAATCTCGTCCTCCTCAATATATATGAACAAAAGGGCCATTGCAATCGCTGGAAAAACTAAACCTACTAGGGGCACGGAAATGGAATGTGAGTAAGAAGCTGCTGTCGTAAAAAAATCACCTTAAATAATATATATATATATTTTTTTTTGTAGGAATGAATAGGGAAACTAATTATAACTCTCTCGTGAGAGAGATTTATGAAAAATTATGTTTCTTCTCTATTGAAGATTTTGATTAATAATTCTCTGGAAAATTATTCTTGATTCAATATTTTTTTTTTATCAAATCCAAATTGAGTTAAATATCTTCCCATTAGAATATTAACACTTAAATAAGATTGTATTAGTGTTATAATCTCTTCGTATACGAAGAGATTATAACACTTAAGTGGTGAAAGAATGGAATAAAAACTGATTTGATAAGTAAAAAATCTTTGGATGTGGATCAACTTATGATAGGGGATGAAAAACAGCAGTGGATCGAAGAAAAGACAGAACGTAATAATTATCTAGAATAATAATTATTACGTTCTTTACAGGGAGCTGAATCATAACCATAACATAAGATTTGATTTTTTTACTTGGCAAATTACGTAAAACAATCAATTAAATTAAGCCATGATCAAATAAGATTCAGCTTTAACTGTTAGATATTCTATGGCGTAATGAATGTGGTTTCGATTACTCTTTAAACTGCGAATGCAACGCATACTTTAGGTCCGGCAATAAATAATGAATGGAATAATATCTCCCAACATACCGAAACTCGCGGTAGTTTATGTAAGAATTACTATAATAAATTTTTCTATGCTTGATGAATATATGGAGCAGGAGGAATCTTAGCCGTTTGCGTTGAACTCAAATTTTTTTCTTTTATTATGTACACACTCCCTCACACAATAATTAATGGTATAAATCTTCTGGTAACGTATTTGATAGGGCACCCTTTCACCTACAATGGGGCCCGTCCAAACGACTTCCCATGAGGGTCCCTTTCGATTTACTCATACTCAACTGAATAACATCAGTTGAACCTGTTTGTTTTTAATAAAAAGTGATACGATTCTTATAAGAATCTCTATCATAGAATCTAATAAAACATCGAGTCATCATGTTTTTGAGATGCCGGGTGCCACGATCAAATGAAGGTTCAATTCTTTCTCTTTCTGTACCACTCATTCCCGGATGATTATCCGTGTTCTTCACGAATGATGATGCGTGCGTCTATTTTGTCTCGAGTCGTTTGAAGCATTTTTGTTCTTACGACTGTCACACAAAATCCGTGATCCTCTATTAATAGTTTCAACTTCTATATAGTTTTTGTCTATATTCATATTTGTATCATCTTCTTTTTCAGAAATTTTGATAGTTATAGAGTTTATAATTGATTCATCTAATCTGCGCTTATTTTCAAACCAATTTTTTGAAGACTCTCCAACAATAAAAAAAAAAAAAATATATATATATTCACACTCTGCAAGTTTTTCTATATCTCCCATTAAAAAGCTCGACTATACAAATTCAAAATTATAATATTCTGATCTAATAGAAAAATAGGATTTTGCATTATTAATCCGAGATAGAATGATTCGATACAAAAACGTAATTATTATTAAATTGGATGCTTGCTTGAATGGTAATCATTTATCTTTTATGATTGATGGTACGATAGAACCCTTTCCCGGTTATCCAATGGAATTCATTCAGATTGGAAAAACAATTTGAATAAGGAAAAACTATGATTTTTTGGTTAGAAAAAAAATTCTATGTTCCAATATCGAATATAGAAATAGTATATACATATTCTTTTTCGGTGGGCTAGAAGGGGTTTGAACCCTTGACTTCATGGTTCAGAACCATGGGCTCGGATCCACGAGCTGCAAACCCTATTGAAATGGGATGGAATCTTGACTGAAAAACTCAGTTTTTTAGTGATTCCCCTAAGATAAGATTCGGTTATTTTTTTTTTTATCCTTTAACTTTAAAGAGGAAGAATATGTTTTTCTATTTTTCTTTCACCTTAATCTCTTTCCAAAGATTAGTAGGGTGAAAGAAAAATGAATCAACTAGTGAAACTAACTAAATTACAGTGTGTCAATCGTCTCAAATTCAAACTTGATTTCTTTCCATACTTCGCAAGCAGCAGCTAGTTCAGGACTCCATTTACAAGCTTCGCGAATAATCTCATTACCTTCACGAGCAAGATCACGTCCTTCGTTACGAGCTTGTACACAAGCTTCTGAAGCAACTCGGTTAGCTACTGCACCTGGTGCATTCCCCCAGGGGTGTCCCAAAGTTCCACCACCAAATTGTAATACAGAATCATCTCCAAAGATTTCGGTCAGAGCGGGCATATGCCAAACGTGAATACCCCCTGAAGCTACAGGCAAAACACCAGGCATAGATACCCAATCTTGGGTAAAATAAATACCACGACTTCGGTCTTTTTCAATGTAGTCGTCACGAAGTAGATCAACAAAACCTAAAGTTACTTCACGTTCCCCTTCAAGTTTACCCACCACAGTACCGGAGTGAATGTGATCCCCACCGGACATACGCAATGCTTTAGCTAATACACGGAAGTGAATACCATGGTTTCTCTGTCTGTCAATAACAGCATGCATTGCACGGTGAATGTGAAGGAGTAGACCATTGTCCCGACAATAATGGGCTAAACTAGTATTTGCAGTAAAACCTCCTGTCAAATAGTCATGCATGACAATAGGCGCTCCCAATTCTCTAGCGAATACCGCCCTTTTCATCATTTCCTCACATGTACCTGCGGTAGCATTCAGGTAATGACCCTTAATCTCACCCGTTTCCGCTTGAGATTTATTAAGAGCTTCTGCTACGAATAAGAAACGGTCTCTCCAACGCATAAACGGTTGAGAATTTACGTTTTCATCATCTTTAGTAAAATCAAGTCCACCACGAAGACATTCATACACTGCTCTACCGTAGTTTTTAGCGGATAAACCTAATTTCGGTTTAATAGTACATCCCAATAAAGGACGACCATATTTGTTCAATTTATCTCTTTCAACTTGGATACCGTGAGGTGGACCTTGGAAGGTTTTGGAATATGCAGGAGGAATTCGCAAATCTTCCAAACGTAGAGCTCGTAAGGCTTTAAATCCAAATACATTACCTACAATGGAAGTGAACATGTTAGTAACAGAACCTTCCTCGAACAGATCCAAAGGATAAGCTACATAGGCAATATATTGATTTTCTTCTCCAGCAACGGGTTCGATGTCATAGCATCGACCTTTGTAACGATCAAGGCTAGTAAGTCCATCGGTCCAGACAGTGGTCCATGTACCGGTGGAAGATTCAGCAGCTACTGCGGCTCCTGCTTCCTCAGGTGGTACTCCGGGTTGGGGAGTCATTCGGAATGCTGCCAGAATATCGGTGTCTTTGGTCTTATAATCAGGAGTATAATAATTTAATCTGTAATCTTTAACGCCAGCTTTGAATCCAACACTCGCTTTAGTCTCCGTTTGTGGTGACGTGGGTCCCTCCCTACAATTCAATTGATAACTCTTGCAAGGATAAGGTCTGCTCGACAAATACTCAAAATTTTTGCAAGACGATGAATAGAATATCCGTCCTACTATACTTGCCTATCTTCGGGCGGAGATACTTCCCCGATGGTGAAACACTACCATTGTATATTATTCTTGATATGTGATGCAACCTAGTTGCTTTAATATTAGTGAGATCTTAGTATTAGTAAGTCTTATTTTTTTTTTTATTCTTCGCACAAAGCTGAAACATTTGTTTCCAAACAAATATTTGCGTAGATATCAATTACTTTTTGAGGAGAGAGAATGAAAGGAGAATCCTTTCTGCACCACTTACACCAACGATATACCCCCGGAAACAAGGGATAATGCCCAATTAATTTATTATTCATAACCTGGAAGAAAATACTTTTGATATAGGAGGTACAGATTCTGTTCAAGTTTCTTCCTGAGTCTTACCCAGATTGACCCGGAACCTCTTAAGTGTTAAACTGGTTGGTTGATGAGAATAGAAATAAATTAAAGTATTCAATTTTCAAATGAGAAAAAAAAAAAAAAAAAGAAAAGAGCTAATTAGTATTCATGATCGAAATTCCCATTCTACATAGAATTCCGCGAAAGTCCTTCATTTTCACCTAAGAATAGAATAGAATAGAAAGAACTCTCTTACACATATTGGGAGTATGAGCTAGAATAGAAATTGACTAATTTATATTGAATGTGAATAGGTAAGGCGAGATGTAAGCGTAACTTTATTCATTCATTATTAACCGAACCGATCGACTTGATACCAAGGATCTTTATCAGTAAAATCAGCAAAAAAATTTAATACTATTGGAATCTCATGAAAAAAAATCCTCTTGCTCTTGGGGTTTCCGCACTTGTTGACAGGAATGTAGGACGCATTACTCAGATTATTGGTCCAGTCTTAGATGTGGTTTTTCCTCCAGGTAAGATGCCCAATATTTATAACCCTTCAATAGTCAAAGGCCGAAATCCGGCTGGTCAAGAGATTAGTGTTACTTGTGAAGTACAACAATTATTGGGAAATAATAAGGTTAGAACTGTAGCTATGAGTGCTACGGATGGTCTAACTAGAGGAATGGAAGTTATTGACACAGGAGCCCCTCTAAGTGTGCCAGTTGGTGAAGCTACTCTTGGACGAATCTTTAATGTTCTTGGAGAACCCGTCGATAATGCAGGTTCCGTAGATGCTAGCACAACATTTCCTATTCATAGACCTGCTCCAGCCTTTACACAGTTAGATACTAAATTATCAATTTTTGAAACAGGAATTAAAGTAGTAGATCTTTTAGCTCCTTACCGTCGTGGAGGAAAGATTGGATTATTTGGAGGAGCTGGGGTGGGAAAAACAGTACTAATCATGGAACTGATCAACAACATTGCTAAGGCTCATGGAGGTGTATCCGTATTTGCTGGAGTGGGAGAACGTACCCGCGAAGGGAATGACCTCTACATGGAAATGAAAGAATCAAAGGTGATTAATGAACAAAACATTTCAGAGTCAAAAGTAGCCTTAGTTTATGGTCAGATGAATGAATCACCAGGAGCTCGTATGAGAGTTGGTTTAACCGCTCTAACCATGGCCGAATATTTTCGAGATGTTAATAAGCAAGACGTACTTCTATTTATTGACAATATCTTTCGTTTCGTTCAAGCAGGATCTGAAGTTTCTGCTTTATTAGGTAGAATGCCTTCTGCTGTGGGCTACCAACCAACTCTCAGCACAGAAATGGGTACTTTGCAAGAAAGAATTACTTCCACAAAGGAGGGATCTATAACCTCCATCCAGGCAGTTTATGTACCTGCGGACGATTTGACTGACCCTGCCCCTGCTACAACATTTGCACACCTAGATGCTACTACTGTACTATCGAGAGGATTAGCTGCCAAAGGCATTTATCCGGCTGTAGATCCTTTAGATTCAACTTCTACTATGCTTCAACCTTGGATTGTGGGCGAACAACATTACGAAACTGCGCAGGGAGTTAAGCAAACTTTACAACGTTATAAAGAACTTCAAGACATTATAGCTATTCTTGGACTCGATGAATTATCGGAGGAGGATCGTTTAACTGTAGCAAGGGCACGAAAGATCGAACGTTTCTTATCACAACCTTTTTTTGTAGCAGAGGTCTTTACTGGTTCTCCGGGAAAATATGTTACTCTCGTAGAAACGATCAAAGGGTTCCAAATGATCCTTTCCGGAGAATTGGATGGTCTCCCCGAACAAGCTTTTTATTTAGTAGGTAATATTGATGAAGCTACCGCGAAGGCTGCAACCTTACAAGCATTTGGAGAGTGAAGAAAATGACCCTAAATCTTCGTGTAATGGCTCCTAATCGAACTGTCCGGAATTCAGAAGTTCAAGAGATCATTCTATCTACCAACAGTGGTCAAATTGGCGTATTACCTAATCACGCTCCACTTCTTACAGCTTTGGATATAGGAATTATGAAAGTACGTCTCAATGGGCAATGGTCTACTATGGCGTTAATGGGCGGGTTTGCTATGATGGACAATAATCAAATAACTATATTGGTAAATGAGGCGGAAGAAGCTACAGAGATCGATCCTGAAGAGGCTCGAGAGGCTTTCCAAAAAGCTCAGACTGACCTGGCTCAGGTTGAAGGTAGAAAACAAACTATTGAGGCTAATTTGGCGTCCAAAAGAGCTAAAGCACGGTTAGAAGCTATCAATACTACTTTTTCTTCTGCTTCTAATTAAACTACTCTTTAGTAAGTTTAAACTATTTTTTAGTAAGTAACGGAGAGAAATGGATTTCCAAAAACCTTTCTCTTTTTACTAAAAATTACTTTTTTACTAAGAGATTGATTATTAAAACTTATTAGGTGCTATTGATCCTTCAATAGAATCTAATAAGTTTTACCTACTATTGGATTTGAACCAATGACTCTCGCCGTATGAAAGCGATACTCTAACCGCTGAGTTAAGTAGGTCATCTTCATTGTAACCATTGTTGCACTTATAAGCAACACGGTTTTGGCAATAATCCAATAAGATTTGTTAAAGCATTTTATATGATGCAATATCCACCTTGACAGAAGTTAATAGATAAAGTTATTATCTGAATGGAAGAAAAGGGCTATAGCTCAGCGGTAGAGCGCCTCGTTTACACGTGCGCCAATGCCTCTCAAAAAATGTTTATCGATTCATTCGATTCACATAAGAGATCTTATGTGAAATATCTATGTCTTACTCCATCGATCCAGGAGAACAGTAGCATGACAAAAAATTGGGATTGAAGTTTATCACTTAGATTCACAATTTAGTTAATGTTGATATGGTAAAATCCTATTTTATTCAATGCTAAGCATGATGGGGACAATACGAGGACCCCAAGATATTCTATTTTCGTTCTATGAACTTAAAGGTGTATAGAGTCTCATACTCTTTCCTCGAACAATAGAAACTCTTTTTGAGTAAATCAAATCCATGCTGGGAAATCAGGCAGACCCACGTCAACATGATAAACTTTTTGAAAGACTTTGGGATTGCTTTGGGAAATTTCTTTAAGCACGCGGAGCCATCCTGTTATCTCTTTTTGGAAGAAGAAAGGATGGCAGACCAACTAATCCCTTCCTTGGTTGATGGAAGAGCCCAATGCGAGAAAGATGCATGTTGGGTTCCAAAAGCAGTTCAAAGCATATTCTCTAGGAAGAACAAGATTGAGCTGTTTCACCGAGAATGTCTACGGTTCGAATCCGTATAGCCCTACACCCTCTCTCCACTAGGTTCGGTATGGTACCTATAACCCATTATGTAAATGGTAATTCTTCCCGACCTCCAACCCAATTATTTCACAGTTATAGAAATTTCTATAAATTTAAATTAATAGGAATTTCTAGTTGGGGAGAAGGAAAGGAGAGAATCGTTAGAAATACCGAAGCAGTTTTTCCTTCTCCATCAAATTTGATCCGAGGTATTTTTTTTCTCGGGTAATGAATAATAGGATAATAAGACTCTCTTTGTTCTAAAAGACCTAAATCAATCAAAGATTTGGTTTTTCGGTAAGGATAAGGAATATTAGATTATTTCTCAATGATCTTTACAGTATAAATCATAGCCATTTTTGAATCGAATGGTTGTGGCCGAGTCGCGTGGTTAACCAATAAAAGAAGGTATGTATATGAATATCTTTCAACCTTTCTCTATTCTTCCCCAATGTTAAAACCTCATGATGAATATAATATGTCGAAGAAGCAGCTTAACAGGTACGTATAGGGAAATGTCCTGCCAACATCACTGATCCCGTTGTTCATTCCATTCAGCGCCAAAAGCTCTTGGAAAGGCAAATTTGCGCAATACCGGATCGTTACCACACAAAAAAAAAGTTGCCTCTTCATTTATTTAATTAATTGTTCGGTATGGTAAGTTGCGAAACAATTACACTTGCGCGGGGCGCCGTCAAGAATATCACAAAGATACACATAGGTCAGGTAAACTATTGAAGTAAATGAAAATTAAATAAATAGATTGATCGATAGAATTTTCGTATTCGCTGCATGGTCCCACTCGATTAATGATCAATAAAATTTAAACAAGGGGATATATATATAATATATATGTATAGTAAATACTCCGTTTATTCATTCTTCGGTAGGGATTCAATCGATAGAATCGACAATCCCATATAGTTCTATTTCACGGGAGTGTGTTCATGTTCTCAATCCCGAAATACAATTTTTTCTTGCTATTTTTACCAATAGCTAGCCTGATTCCCCTGGTAGCTTTTCCAATTTCCGGTGCTTTAGCACCTGTTAGTAAAGGACCAGAAAAGTTTATTAGTTACGAATCAGGTATAGAACCTATGGGAGATGCTCGGATCCAATTCCAGATTCGTTATTATATGTTTGCTCCAGTTCCTGTTACTCCCGATGTTGAAACAGTTTTCCCTTATCCATGGGCTATGAGTTTTCGCGAATTGGGTATACCTGCTTTCATCGAAGCTTTAATTCCTGTTATTATTCCAATCGTTGGTTCGGTTTATGCACGGCGGAGAGGAGCATCGGAATGGTCTTAAACTACAAATATTTTAGCTGTGAAAATAAGATTGATAATTTTATAAAGCCAGTGATAAATTCAATAGATTCATCTTTACTTGATCGGACAACTCCAAATTCGATTGTCTTAACTACTTTTAATGATCTTCCGAATCGGGCTAGGCTTTCCAGTTTATGGCCACTTCCCTATGGTACCAGTTGTTGTTTTATCGAATCCGCCCCGTTAATTGGTTCACGATTTGATTCCGATCGCTATGGTCTGGTGCCAAGATCCAGTCCCAGACAAGCTGACCTCATAATAACGGCTGGCACCGTGACCATGAAAATGGCTCCTTCTTTAGTAAGGTTGTATGAACAAATGCCCGAGCCCAAATATGTAATTGCTATGGGAGCATGTACCATTACGGGAGGTATGTCCAGTACAGATTCTTACAGCACTGTTCGCGGAGTAGATAAATTAATTCCCGTAGATGTTTATTTACCGGGTTGCCCACCAAAACCAGAGGCTATTATAGATGCTATAGTTAAACTTCGTAAAAGGGTAGCTCGGGAAACGCATGAATATGAAACTAAGCTTGAACAAGGAAATAGATTCTTTACTTCAGATCATCAGTTTGAATTTATATCCAATATTCGTACTGGGGAATATAATCAACGGTTACTTCGTCAGTTTCCCGAAACTCAATTGGACCCTTTTTCAGAAATACCTCCCGAAACAACTGGAATACAAGAGTTAAGTATCTTTCCAAGGATTAATGAATAAGAGAGGGATCTGATACGAAAGAACGAGCCATCAAAATTTTTACTTTAATTAATACGTTGGATTTTTCTACAAATACTTCTACAGATAATGAAATGTAGGGCCGATTATCAGCTTGGCTAACCAAACATAGGTTAGCTCATAGGTCCTTGGGTTTCGATTACCAAGGCATAGAGACTTCACAAATAAAATCCGAGGATTGGCCTTCTGTAGCTGTCGCTTCATACGTTTATGGTTCCAATTATCCTCGTTCTCAGTGCGCTTATGATGTGGCTCCAGGGGGGCTATTGGCTAGTGTATATCACCCAACGAGAGTACAAGATGATGCAGATCAACCCGAAGAATTATGTACAAAAGTTTCTATTTCGAGAGAAGACCCTAGAATTCCCTCTGTCTTCTGGATCCGGAAAAGTGCCGATTTCCAGGAACGGGAATCGTATGATATGCTGGGAATTATTCATGAAAGTCATCCACGTCTTGAACGTATATTGATGCCTGATACCCGGATTGGTTGGCCTTTACGCAAGGATCATATTGTGCCTGATTTTTACGAGCCACAGGATTCTTTTCAGATAGAAATAATAAAGATTTTTGCAATGACTATTCTTCCGATTAATAATATCTTATTGTTTCTTAAATAGGATTATTTGAAGATCAGGAGGTTCTTGCTAGTAGCACGGCATGGTCCCATCCACTTGCAACAACAAAGACCTCCCTTCTTATATTATATAAAGAGGATCTTGATTCATTTATGCATGATCAAAGATCACGCATTTTATGCAAAAAATAATATAATATTTGACATATATTCATTCCGAAAAAAGATTCAATAAAAACCTTATTTTTCCAATTGATCCCCAAGAAAAGGCGTTGAGATGGGATAGAGACACACACTGGGACTAGGAAGGAACGAAACATACGTACCGATGGATCCCTTCCCCATTAAAAAAAAAAATGATCATACCTTCATGGTAGTGAAATTATCACTATTTCTAGTATGCCAGGAACCAGATTTGAACTGGTGACACGAGGATTTTCAGTCCTCTGCTCTACCGACTGAGCTATCCCGGCTCCACCTTTCCCCACCCTTCCGTCCGAAAGCTCATTTGTAACCAAGTGAATGAATCTTAAATCCCAACCTTAATCGGTTGGGGATTTTTATGCTCAAACCCCCCAAAAAATCTTATCTATTATAGAGGGTGGGGAATTATAGTATAGATGGAAAAAGTAACTGATAAACAAATCTTTAATGGTTCGGTATAAGTTACTCTTCATCTACTCTCCATCATATTATTATTATTACATAAAATGTACTTTAATTGCAATCTTTTATTACACAAAATAGACTTTAATCGCAATCTTTTTAAACTTGTTTTTCAAATAAAAAGGGTTCGCCGGTTGGTTCTCGGTCGCCTCCTTATCCCATTCCGAATCCCATTATGAAATGAAAAATTTGATACTGTTCAACTTTCTTTGTTGGCTATTCCCTACTATAGCTGTGGGAATTTTTTCCACCGAAAGTATTAAATCCCAATATTGAATTGGATATTTAATTTGGAATAAATCAAACTTTCTCTGAGGATAGAGGGACTTGAACCCTCACGGCCTATAAAGCCAACGGATTTTCTCCTTACTACAATTCACATTGTTGCTGATATTAGCATGTAAAATCGGACTCTATCTTTAACCTCGTCCAATCATCCACTATAAGATTGATCCGTTAGATATTAGATAATAGATATCTTTTAGAAAAATAAATATATTGAATGATGAATGACCCTCGAATTTTAAATCAACTTAAGCATCTTATTATTGATCAAACAATAACATGATCTGAGTATGATCTATGATAGTATCTTTCACTTCTTCCTCTTCAGGAATAGATGAAACATTATATCATATAATTCATATCTATATGATTTATTTCATAGATACGGTATTGAGGATCACTCGTTGGGATAGCTTCCATCGAGTCTCTGCACCTATCCCGTTCGTTCATGAAATGAAACAACGGAATTTGGCTCAGGATTGCCTATTGTTTCCACCGAGGTTTCCCTGAATCTGAAAGCTATCACTTAGTAAGTTCCTATACTAAGGCTCAATCCAATCAAGTCCGCAGCGTCTACCAATTCCGCCATACCCTCCTCCGTTCCGAAAGAATAAGAATGAAGCATATTCTATTCCATGTTTTATTTCTGTAGTTTCACCAAAACCTATTTATTGAACTATAAAGAAAAACATATCTTTCTATTCTATGTTTAATATTATTTACCATGACCAGAAATAATTATAGCCTTTTTCCAGTTTTCATGCAATGTTCGTTCCTACCTGAATCGAAAAAATAAAGATTTTTTTTATCCATATCAATTCAGATTTTATCATTGTCACAATTCTTTATATTCAGTTATGCTTAAATACAATCTGTGTTATTGAATTTGAAATACAATCTGTATTATTGAATTTGAATACAACCTATATCATTCGTTGAATTATGGAGGTTAAATAGCTTTTTATTATGGATATTATTTAAAAGTGTTTGTTCCTTTCTTTATAAAAACATAGCGTAATTCTTTTCTTTTTAATAAAGCCTGCTTAGCTCAGAGGTTAGAGTACCGCACTTGTAATATAATGGTCATCGGTTTGATTGACTCCGATAGCTGGCTCCTCCTTTGTCATTTCTCCCCGTCTCTCTCATTATTATAATTATTATAATTATTCGGAAAAATAAAAGAATGGGGATGATTATTCATTTCTTTCCATTTGTTTGTTTATTGAATCTCTGTTAAGATATTCTCTAGATATGAGAGAGATCGATAATTGGATATGAAAAGAATAATTAGGGAATCGAGGAGAAACAAATTGGAATAATCTCTAATGAAAAGATTTGATTCTTTCCGGGAAAAAAAAAAAAAAGAAAGATTTCTTCAGATTAAACATTTGTTTCATCACCGGATAGTTTATGTATGCTATCACCCTTTCATCAATTTTTCTTGCAAAACAAGGAGTTCCTACGTCCCGTTACCGAGGACCCCGCGTAAAAATAATACGCCGTCTGGGGAGGTTACCAGGGCCAACTCAGAAAACGCACAAAAAAAAGCCTGATTTTATTAACAGATCTACTTCTAGTAAAAAAGCCTCTAAATATCGTGTTCGTTTGGAGGAGAAACAGAAGTTGCGTTTTCATTACGGATTAACCGAGCGACAATTACTTGAATATGTTCGTATTGCTAGGGGAGCCAAGGGCTCAACAGGCCAAGTATCATTACAATCACTCGAAATGCGTTCAGATAATATCATTCTTGGATTGGGTATGGCTCCTACCATTCCCGGAGCAAGACAAATGGTTAACCATAAACATATTCTGGTCAATTCTTGTACAATAAACATACCAAGTTATCGTTGCAAACCCAAAGATATTATTACTATGAGGAATCGGCCAAAATCTCAAGCTATGATTACAAGAAATAGAGATTCCTCTCGTAAATATAAAAAACCGAATCATTCGACTTTCCATTCATCACAAAATATAGGATTAGTTAATCAGATAATAGATCGTGAATGGATTGATTCAAAAATTAAGGAATTGCTAGTTGTGGAATATCATTCTCGTCAAGCTTAAAAAAAAGAAAAAAAATGCTTGATGTTTTTATAGGTTTTTATAGAGAATATTCGGGTTTCCAATGGTAATTCTTCAGATAGAAAAAATTGCTTTATGGGGATTCGGATCTCTTTTTATTGCTCCCATACCATATGTTTTGTTTGTTCTACCACGAATCAATTACTAATCAAAGTTCCATTATCTGCTATATATTATGGATCGAATTAGAGATATTCCTGCATAGTTATTCTATCCAAATAATGATATAAAACACAATTCAAAAAGATTTTTGTATTATTAATAAATAATGTATCTCAAAGAATCGAGGTGTGAATACGGAAAGAGAGGGATTCGAACCCTCGGTAAGCGAAAGCCTACATAGCATTTCCAATGCTACACCTTAAACCACTCGGCCATCTTTCCTTTTCCTATGGTACTTCTCCAGTTTAATCCATATCTTTATAAGATAACAAGATCCTTTTAGTAATTGTTATTATTGGGGTAGAATCAGTTCTATTCTATTTTGTCCCGATTCCCCGGAACAAGGTAAAAACGAAAGAATTTTAAATTTCAAGAAACATCTGAAAAGACGAATAACCCCTCCTAAATATCAATGATACATTTCAAAAATTTAACCTCTTCGGAACTTAGATCTCTAAAAAACAAAAGCAGATTCTATTTGATATTATATGTATATGTATGTGTCATTATTAATAATGACACATATATATTATTCTTTTTATTCCTTCCTAGTTCCCCAGCCCGTCTAGTAAAAAGAAGGAACATGATTATTCGAGGATCATCACAAATACTGAAAACAATAAATTTGTGATAGAGTTGTACAAAAAAAGGTTATTTATATTGATGATTCTACCTTTCAGTCAGAATTGCTTATGAACTAATGAAATTAAAATTGAATTTTAGAATTCTTTGCTTTCTCCGGAAAAGAATCTTTTTCTGGTTATTGAATAATGATTCGAGAATCTTTCGTAAGGGGATTGGATTGAGATGCCTTTACACACTCACTCCCAATCTCGAGTAAAATAAAAAGATGTTAATGATTTTTCATAATATAATGAAAGCTCATTTATGGATCTATCCTCAAAAAAAAATGGTGAAAGATTAACGGAATTATAACTGACTATGCCTAGATCCCAGAGAAACGATAATTTTATTGATAAGACTTCTACAATTGTAGCAGATATTCTGTTGCGGGTAATTCCAACTACCCGAAGGGAAAAAGAAGCATCTACTTATTACAGAGATGGTGTGATTCGATTCTTGATTCCGGGAACATATGAAACTTACGCTTAGTGAAGGTGAGTTTCAGGAATATAATGAGACAATTCCTTCCACCGTGTATCCTCGGTTGATGCAGCCCTAGATACTTCAATTTCCTATGAATTATGGTATTGAGCAAGGGGTTGAACCCATGAAAAAAAAAAAAAAAATAGACTTTGAAAAAGAAAGTAAGTTTTTATTCCATGGACATGCATAGGGGAGAAGCACTACGTGTAGGAATCGGCAACACAAAGGCTTCGTTATAGTTCATACAAATTATCCGCTTTCCGAAGCTGATAAAGAATTTGTGGTTGGGACAACGAACTTCCATCTCGTTTGTATTCTGGATACCCATATAACCATCGAAGGTTGCCGAAGTAGCGAACCCCTGGAAAATACGAAGCGTTGAGAACGAAGAAATTGTTAAAGTTTATATTTCTAACAACAGAAATTAATCCTTGCAAGAAGGATGGCTAGAGATAAATTATGGAGACACTAGCCCCTGCCAGTTTATGATGTTGGGTAAGAATCTTTTTGATTCTATAGAGCATTCCCCTTCTTGTACACCATACAGGAGAAGCCGTACGAGGTGAAAATCTCACGTACGGTTTTGAAGCGGGGCTCAGTTTCCTCGAGCAACCGTAACGAATGTCAGCTCAATCTGAAGGAGAATATGCGGAAGCCTTACAAAATTATTACGAAGCCATGCGCCTAGAAATTGATCCTTATGATCGAAGTTACATACCGTATAATATAGGGCTTATTCACACAAGTAATGGAGAACATACGAGGGCTTTAGAATATTATTTCCAAGCATTAGAACGAAATCCATCCTTGCCACAAGCTTTCAATAATATGGCTGTGATCTGTCATTACGTGCGACTATCTATACTACAGAATTTGCTGGTTGAGAACTACCGGGAATGAACAAAGGGTGGTTTCTACATATTCACTATTATTAAGTAATAGTTTTTATTAGCTGTAGAAAGGAAATCCTCATGGAAGCCCGGACATGGGGAAATGAATGAAGCCTATACTATATGCTCTACGGATAAGATGATTCAATTGATAAAGAAAGCGCCGCAAAGATCGATTATCGGAAGCTTGGGCTGATACGACAGAATCCGCTTACTTACAAAAAAGTATAGTATAAAATCAACTTGTGTAATAGAGCCGATTTAATGAGCGAGCAGCGGTGTAGCATCGAATCCTAAGGAAAAAAAAAAAAACACTTTTCAATAAATTAAAATTTTCGATCGAGTATTAAAAAAAAAAAGAATCTTTTGGAGTAAGATAGTTACCATTCGAAAAAAAAAATTACATCTCTAAAAAAAAAAAAGAGAGAGATGTTTTTTGGATTCAATTCCCGTTCTTGGTAGGAGAAGGGATAAGATTTGGTTCCCCTGTTCGGGGTTCAATCCCAAACATACTTCACCAACTATTCCGGCTTCTTTTTTGAGTACATAAATCCATAGCATAGTTTGCAAATAAATTTTCTTTGATTTATTTAATCATTTATGTTATGTATGTACGTAAAGGGGAAACTGAATAATATTTGATGGAGCCGTATGAGGTAGGAAACCCTCAAGTACGGTTCTAAGGGAGGGAACCTTTTTGGAGTTGACTGACCTATCCCGACCGAGGAGAGCAAGCCATTCAGCAAGGGGATTTTGAGACTTCCGAAGCTTGGTTCGACAAAGCTGCTGATTACTGGGAACAAGCTATATCACTTGCTCCAAGTAATTACATTGAAGCACAGAATTGGTTGAAAATTGCAGGACGCCTTAAAGATTCATAACATACATTTATAATTGATCCTTCCATATTCTCGGCTTTTTATATTATATGGGATTTGGAGGAACGGTTATAATTGTATCCCATCTAGTAGTCGAATTAGATTCTTTTTTTTTTTTTTATTATTCCCTCCCTTTATAGTCTCTTCCTTTACAACCCTTTCGTTGTAGGAATAAATTAAGCATTCATAGAAAAAGTAAGATTATCTATGTATGCTTAATAGGTTCCTATTCGGAGGAATGAGAAGAAATCTAACAAAAGATAGAAACGTTTTCAACCATTTCATTTATGGATAACCAACCATATTTGGTCATTATTGTGGAATAACCAATCATTATCGGATGATACATTATGTATACATAATATATTTACGTCTTTTCCGTATCATATTACGATATATTCATATTTATTGTTTGCTTTACGAGATACAAGCTAGGCTGTATACATTGTATATGCATATAAAATGTAGGCTGGGTAAAGACTTATCAAAACTGATCTTATATAATGATATAGTTATTGTAATAATACAATTGTGAGCTAAAGAAGAACTCAATCAAATAGTGGTCCATTAAGCACCTTCGAGGTGTGTCATAATAAAATTGAATACCTGCCCTAGGTAGCTTCTGTATCATAGTCGTCCCAGTTATAAACCGGTAAAGGAAAAAAGTTTGGAGAATCTATAGCTTTCAGAAGTTCACCAATTACTCTTGGCGGGTTTCCCCCGTGTCCTATCCGGAAAGAGGAGAACTTCGATGACTATCCGTTCACCGGAACCAGAAGTCAAAATTACGGTAGAAAGGGATCCTGTAAAAACCTCTTTTGAGAAATGGGCTAAACCTGGGCATTTCTTAAAGACTCTGGCTAAGGGCCCTAATACTACCACTTGGATTTGGAACCTACATGCCGATGCTCATGATTTTGACAGTCATACCAATGATTTGGAAGATATTTCCCGCAAAGTCTTTAGTGCTCACTTTGGGCAATTAGCCATCATTCTCGTTTGGCTAAGCGGTATGTACTTCCATGGGGCTCGTTTCTCCAATTATGAAGCGTGGCTTAGTGATCCTACTCACATTAAACCTAGTGCTCAGGTTGTTTGGCCAATAGTGGGTCAGGAGATTCTAAATGGAGATGTAGGTGGAGGTTTTCGGGGAATACAAATAACCTCTGGCTTTTTCCAACTTTGGCGAGCCTCTGGAATAACTAGTGAATTACAACTGTACTCTACTGCAATAGGTGGATTGGTTCTCGCAGCGTTAATGCTCTTTGCTGGTTGGTTTCACTACCACAAAGCTGCTCCCAAATTGACCTGGTTCCAAGATGTAGAATCTATGTTGAATCATCATCTGGCAGGACTCTTAGGATTAGGTTCTCTATCCTGGGCAGGACACCAAGTACACGTCTCTCTACCTATTAACCAACTTTTAGACGCTGGAGTAGATGCTAAAGAAATCCCTCTTCCTCATGAATTCATTCTAAATCGTGATCTTTTAGCTCAACTTTATCCAAGTTTCGCTAAAGGGCTAACCCCATTCTTTACCCTAAATTGGTCAGAATATTCGGATTTTTTAACTTTTCGTGGAGGACTAAATCCAATAACGGGGGGGTTGTGGCTGACCGATACTGCCCATCATCATTTAGCTATTGCAGTTGTTTTTCTTATAGCCGGTCATATGTATAGAACTAATTGGGCCATTGGTCATAGCCTGGAGCAGATTCTAGAAGCTCATAAAGGTCCATTTACAGGTGAAGGGCATAAGGGCCTTTATGATATTCTAACCACCTCATGGCATGCTCAATTGGCTCTCAACCTAGCTATGCTAGGTTCTTTAACAATTGTGGTAGCTCATCACATGTATTCCATGCCTCCTTATCCATACCTGGCTACTGACTATGGTACTCAACTTTCTTTGTTCACACATCACATGTGGATTGGTGGATTTCTCATAGTTGGAGCTGCTGCACATGCAGCCATCTTCACGGTAAGGGACTACGATCCAACCACTCAATACAACAATTTATTAGATCGTGTTCTTAGACACCGCGATGCAATAGTATCACATCTCAACTGGGCATGTATCTTCCTAGGGTTCCACAGCTTCGGCTTATATATCCATAATGACACCATGAGTGCTTTAGGACGTCCCCAAGACATGTTCTCAGATACTGCTATACAATTACAACCTGTATTTGCCCAATGGGTACAAAATACCCATGCTCTAGCACCTAGTTTAACGGCTCCCAATTCAGCAGCAAGCACCAGCTTAACCTGGGGAGGTGGTGACTTAGTAGCAGTGGGTGGCAAGGTGGCTTTGTTACCAATTCCGTTAGGAACCGCAGACTTTTTGGTACATCACATTCATGCATTTACTATCCATGTAACTGTATTGATCCTACTTAAAGGTGTTTTATTTGCTCGCAGTTCTCGTTTAATACCCGATAAAGCTAATCTTGGTTTTCGTTTTCCCTGCGATGGACCCGGAAGGGGAGGAACGTGTCAAGTATCTGCTTGGGATCATGTTTTCCTAGGTTTATTTTGGATGTATAACTCAATCTCAGTGGTAATATTTCACTTTAGCTGGAAAATGCAATCTGATGTTTGGGGTAGTATAAGTGACCAAGGGATAGTGACTCATATTACAGGAGGAAACTTTGCACAAAGTTCAATTACCATTAATGGATGGCTTCGCGACTTTTTATGGGCACAGGCCTCTCAAGTAATCCAATCCTATGGTTCCTCGTCATCTGCATATGGTCTTATATTCTTGGGTGCTCACTTTGTCTGGGCTTTCAGTCTAATGTTCTTATTTAGTGGTCGTGGATACTGGCAAGAACTCATCGAATCTATCGTTTGGGCTCACAACAAATTAAAAGTTGCTCCTGCTATCCAGCCTAGAGCCTTAAGCATTGTACAAGGCCGTGCTGTGGGGGTAGCTCATTACCTCCTGGGTGGAATTGCCACGACATGGGCATTCTTCCTAGCAAGAATCATTGCAGTAGGATAATGGCTAGGAGGATCCGAAAAGCATTACGGCATCAAGATTTCCGAAATTCAGCCGGGGCCTATCCCAAGACCCAACTACTCGTCGTATTTGGTTCGGTATTGCTACCGCACATGACTTCGAGAGCCATGATGATATTACTGAAGAGCGTCTTTACCAAAAAATTTTTGCTTCTCACTTTGGTCAGTTAGCAATAATCTTCTTGTGGACTTCCGGTAATTTATTCCATGTAGCTTGGCAAGGTAATTTCGAAGCATGGGTACAAGATCCTTTACATACAAGACCTATTGCTCATACAATATGGGACCCTCATTTCGGTCAACCAGCTGTAGAAGCGTTTACTCGAGGAGGGGCTCCAGGCTCAGTAAATATTGCTTATTCCGGCGTTTATCAATGGTGGTACACGATTGGCTTGCGTACTAATCAGGATCTTTATACTGGAGCTCTCTTTTTGCTAATTCTCTCTGCTCTTTTTTTGATAGCGGGTTGGTTGCATTTACAACCTAAATGGAAACCAAGTGTCTCGTGGTTCAAAAATGCTGAATCTCGTCTCAATCATCATTTGTCAGGACTCTTTGGAGTAAGTTCTTTGGCTTGGACGGGGCATCTAGTTCATGTTGCCATTCCCGAATCAAGAGGTGAGCACGTAAGATGGGATAATTTACTGACCGCATTACCACACCCTCAAGGTTTAGGGCCTCTCTTCGCGGGGCAGTGGAGCGTTTATGCTCAAAATGCTGATTCTGGTAGTCATTTATTTGGTACTTCCCAAGGAGCAGGTACTGCTATTCTAACCTTCCTTGGAGGATTTCATCCGCAAACTCAAAGTTTATGGTTGACTGATATTGCTCATCATCATTTAGCTATTGCCTTTGTTTTCCTCGTAGCCGGTCATATGTACAGAACTAACTTTGGAGTTGGGCATAGTATAAAGGAGATTCTAGAAGTACATACTCCTCCGAGAGGCCGATTGGGACGTGGACATAAGGGCCTTTACGACACAATCAATAATTCTCTCCACTTTCAATTAGGTCTTGCTTTAGCTTCTCTGGGAGTTATTACTTCTTTAGTGGCTCAGCATATGTATTCCTTACCTGCTTATGCATTCATAGCACAAGACTTCACTACTCAAGCTGCATTATATACTCATCATCAGTACATTGCTGGGTTTATTATGACGGGTGCGTTTGCTCATGGAGCCATATTCTTTATTAGGGATTACAATCCGGAACAGAATAAGGGTAATGTATTGGCGAGAATGTTGGAACATAAAGAAGCTATCATATCTCATCTAAGTTGGGCTAGTTTATTCCTGGGTTTTCATACCTTGGGACTCTATGTCCATAACGATGTTATGCTTGCTTTTGGTACTCCGGAGAAACAAATCTTGATTGAACCCGTATTCGCTCAATGGATCCAATCCACCCATGGCAAAGCTTTATATGGTTTTGATGTACTCCTATCCTCGGCAAATAGTCCAGCGTTTAATGCTGGTCAAAGCATCTGGTTACCCGGTTGGTTGGATGCTATTAATAATAATAGTAACTCGCTATTTCTAACCATAGGTCCCGGAGATTTTTTGGTTCATCATGCCATTGCTTTGGGTTTACACACAACCACGTTGATCCTAGTAAAAGGTGCTTTAGATGCACGTGGCTCCAAGCTAATGCCAGACAAAAAAGAATTTGGTTATAGTTTTCCATGCGATGGTCCGGGACGAGGTGGGACTTGTGATATTTCAGCTTGGGATGCTTTTTATTTGGCAGTCTTTTGGATGTTAAATACTATTGGATGGGTTACATTCTATTGGCATTGGAAGCATATTACCTTATGGCAGGGAAATGTAGCTCAATTCAACGAATCTTCTACTTATTTAATGGGATGGTTAAGAGATTACTTGTGGTTAAATTCCTCGCAACTTATTAATGGATACAATCCATTTGGTATGAACAGTTTATCCGTTTGGGCATGGATGTTCCTATTTGGGCATCTCGTTTGGGCTACTGGATTCATGTTTCTTATCTCTTGGCGTGGATACTGGCAGGAACTTATTGAGACTCTAGCATGGGCTCATGAACGTACACCTCTAGCTAATTTGGTGCGCTGGAGGGATAAGCCAGTGGCTCTTTCTATTGTTCAAGCAAGATTAGTTGGATTAGCTCATTTTTCTGTGGGTTATATATTTACTTATGCGGCTTTCCTAATTGCTTCTACATCAGGCAAATTTGGCTAGTCATCATCTCTAGTAAGATCAGAATTATTGAATTAAGCCTACCCTTGGATCGGGACTGACTAGACTTAGACTAATGGTAGGCCTAATTCCATTCCACTGAATGAAATAGTTAGGAGTGAAAGAAGAAGTAGAGAAAGAGATGAATCCTCTTTCATTCCAAAATTTGACATAAAAATGTTATTTATTATTAATTGAACCACTATGGCAAGAAAGAGTCTTATCCAGAGGGAGGAAAAGAAGCAAAAGTTGGAACAAAAATACCATTCTATTCGTCAATCTTTAAAAGAGAGGATGAGTAAGGTTTTCTCATTAGATGAAAAATGGGAAATTCATAGAGAATTACAATCCTTACCACGTAATAGTGCACCTACACGCCTTCATCGTCGTTGTTTCCTAACTGGAAGACCTAGAGCTAATTATCGAGACTTTGGTTTATCTAGGCACGTGCTTCGTGAGATGGCTCATGCATGTTTGTTGCCCGGAGTAACAAAATCTAGTTGGTAAAGAAGAAAAAATTCGGAAAGATTGGATATGAATGCAATTGAGAATAATCCCTAAAAGGGAAATTCTTGATGTTCGAATATTATTTGTCCAGTGAATCATGTTTATATATTAATTAATAATAATAATAATATATATATAAATTGCGCGGGGTAGAGCAGCCTGGTAGCTCGCAAGGCTCATAACCTTGAGGTCACGGGTTCAAATCCCGTCTCCGCCAAAACCAAAGTTTTTAGCCTTTTCCAGTTTATGTATGAATCTCTATACCTTTATTTTATTCAAGAATTAAAAAAAAACGAATCTAAGATTATATTAATTCTATATTCCATTTATATCCTTTGGGGGGAATGGGCGGGTAGCGGGAATCGAACCCGCATATTCTCCTTGGCAAGGAGGAATTTTACCATTAAACCATACCCGCAACTGCTTTTATCTCATTCTCCACTATATTAGTAGATTTACTCGTATATAGTCAATTATTGATTAATAATGCAAATTTAAATTACTTATTCTTTATATTGAAAGACGGAACGAATCGGTAATGGAACCCAACCCTCCCCTGGGAAACACTTTAGATTTTGTGCCTCAGTGTTTTAATTCAACCAAGGGAGGGGATGCTGCAACTCAGCCAAAAACTTAGGATATGGAGGAGTTAAGGATACCTACTAAAAAGACTGATCCGATCCGTGGCGAAGCACCCGAAAATACGACATTTTTGTTACTTGACCAACCGTTAGGAGAGGCAGGCACAACAGGCACACCAATTACTGGGAGAAATGAAATCGCGATTAATGCAAACACAGCCAACTGAAAGGCAATAGTCATGGTTGTGGTTTTCCAGGTTCTTAACGAATGAAACGGATTATACCATCTGATCCCTATCTGGCATAGATCTTGAAAACCAAGCCAAATGTATCATATAAACAATTTAATTCGACTATATTTATAATTGAGCCTTATTAACTTCTCCCATCTCCAGATGATGCTTTTTGCATCTCTTTCAAAAGAGAGATATTATATATTATTCACACAATATAAATATTTACTAATAATTATGGTACCGATATTATAGATGCTACCGAAAGAAGTTACATAGAATGGATTTTAGGAGAGATGGCCGAGTGGTTTATGGCTCCGGTCTTGAAAACCGGTATAGTTTCAGCGCTATCGAGGGTTCGAATCCCTCTCTCTCCTTCCGTCGAAGGATCATCGCATTCACGAATCTAGTTATCAATATCAATTGATTTTAAAGCTCGGCTATTCATAGCCGAGCTTTTAGCAGGAACCTGCAAAGACGGTATTTATCACTCGTATTCGGGGAAGCTTTTTCTTAGCTGAGCTGGAATTCCAGCTTACTCATTCCTATTCACTCCTCTAGTTAAGGGGTGTCATAAAAAGGACAGGTTCGGAATCACGGTCAATTCCTTTCTCAAATCCGGCTGCAGCTGCACGAGCTCTTCCTGCATGCCATAAATGACCTACAAAGAAAAAGAATCCTAGAACAAAATGGGAGGTAGCTAACCAACTCCGAGGAGAAACATAGTTCACTGCATTAATTTCAGTAGCTACTCCACCTACGGAATTCAAAGAACCTAAAGGGGCATGAGTCATATATTCCGCCGAGCGTCGTTCCTGCCAAGGCTGTATGTCTTTTTCCAACTTATTTAAATCCAAACCATTAGGACCCCTTAGGGGTTCCAACCATGGAGCACGAAGATCCCAGAAGCGCATCGTTTCTCCCCCAAAAATAATCTCTCCAGTGGGGGAACGCATAAGGTATTTACCTAAACCAGTGGGTCCTTGAGCAGAACCTACGTTAGCTCCAAGGCGTTGGTCTCTAACCAGAAAGGTAAAAGCTTGAGCTTGAGAGGCCTCTGGACCAGTAGGACCATAAAATTCGCTAGGATAAGCTGTATTGTTAAACCAAACGAAGCAACAAGCGATGAAACCAAAGACGGCAAGAGCCCCTAAACTATAAGATAAGTAAGCTTCTCCAGACCATACGAAAGCACGACGAGCCCATGCAAAAGGTTTGGTTAGAATGTGCCAGATTCCACCGAAAATACAAATGGAACCTAACCAAACATGTCCCCCAATTATATCTTCCAAATTGTCTACACTAACAATCCAACCTTCTCCACCGAAAGGTGATTTGAGTAAATAACCGAATATAACACTTGGACTAAGGGTAAGATTTGTTATTTTCCTTACATCTCCACCACCGGGAGCCCAAGTATCATATACGCCCCCAAAATACAAGGCTTTGAACGCTAGAAGGAGAGCACCAACACCTAGCAAGATTAGGTGAATACCTAAAATAGTGGTCATTTTGTTCTTATCTTTCCATACATAACCGAAAAATGGAAAGGATTCTTCTAAAGTTTCGGGTCCGATAAGTGCGTGATAAACACCCCCAAAACCTAAAACTGCGGAAGAGATTAAGTGAAGTACTCCGGATACGAAGTATGGGAAGGTATCTACAATTTCTCCGCCAGGACCTACTCCCCATCCCAAAGTAGCCAGATGGGGAAGTAGAATTAAACCTTGTTCATACATAGGCTTTTCCGGTACGAAATGAGCTACTTCAAATAAGTTCATCGCTCCAGCCCAGAACACAATCAATCCGGCATGAGCCACGTGGGCACCAAGCAATTTACCAGATAAGTTTATAAGTCGGGCATTACCGGCCCACCAAGCAAAGCCAGTGGTTTCTTGATCACGACCGCCTAAAGCCAAGGTTCCATTAAAGAGCGTTTCCACGGGGTAGAACCTCCTCGGGGAATACAAGGTTTTCATGAGGCTGATCCTGGGCCGCCATCCAAGCACGAATACCCTCGTTCAAAAGAATATTTTTGGTGTAGAAAGTTTCAAACTCAGGATCTTCTGCTGCACGGATCTCCTGAGAGACAAAGTCATATGCCCGCAGATTCAAGGCTAGACCAACTACTCCGATAGCACTCATCCATAAACCAGTTACGGGTACGAATAACATGAAGAAATGTAACCAACGTTTGTTGGAGAAAGCAACACCGAAAATTTGGGACCAGAAACGATTAGCGGTAACCATGGAATAAGTCTCTTCAGCTTGAGTTGGGTTAAAAGCACGGAATGTATTTGCACCATCACCATCCTCGAATAGAGTATTTTCCACAGTAGCACCGTGAATAGCACATAGAAGAGCAGCACCCAATACTCCAGCGACTCCCATCATATGAAATGGGTTTAAAGTCCAATTGTGGAAACCCTGGAAAAAAAGGATAAATCGGAAGATAGCTGCTACACCGAAGCTGGGTGCGAAGAACCAACCAGACTGGCCCAATGGATAGATCAGGAATACAGAAACAAAAACAGCAATCGGACCAGAGAATGCAATTGCGTTGTAGGGACGCAATTGTACAGATCGAGCAAGTTCAAATTGGCGCAACATGAAACCTATTAAAGCAAAGGCACCGTGTAGAGCAACGAAGGTCCATAAACCACCCAATTGGCACCAACGAGTAAAGTCTCCCTGTGCTTCAGGACCCCATAATAGCAGCAAAGAGTGTGCTAAACTATCAGCAGGAGTAGAGACTGCGGCAGTCAGAAAGTTACAACCTTCCAAATAAGAACTAGCCAATCCGTGAGTATACCATGAGGTTACAAAGGTTGTACCCGTAAACCATCCACCCAGAGAAAAATAGGCACAGGGAAAAAGCAATAGACCAGACCAACCCACGAATACAAAACGATCTCTCCTTAGCCAGTCGTCCATGTTATCAAATAAACCTTTTTGCTCTTTGGAAAACTTTCCAATGGCTATAGTCATAGCGATTCTCCCATTAAACTATTTCAACCATTTTTGGGCACCTTATCACTATCAAATCATTGAAAGAAAGATATCATATTCGATCATCCACGGACGATCCTTTTTCTTTCTTTGCCCCCTCCAAAGAATTCTCTGATCAATTTTGTAAATGCATCATCATAGTCCATTTGTTGGTTCAAAGCATTCAATATATATAGAATGAATCTTTGTCTGGTCTCGAAACGAACTTAGCAAAGACCTTTTAGAGGGTAGGTAAGCTTTTCTTTTCTCCCTAGTATTTTCTCCCACAAGGATTGATTCCCCTTCCTTTTGATGTCCCTTTAACCCAATATTATTGAAATTCTTTGAATCCCCTTCTTAGATCCGTTTGAGTAATAGAAATAACGTCTCTTATCCTTATTTCATCGGGATGCATCTATTTTACATTCTCCTTCCGTAAAAAATAGGGTATAAATTTATACATATGTATTTATATTTATAAACCAAGAAACTTTTCCAACTTATGGGGAGCAAGTAGCAAGTAGTAGGAGAAGGAAAGAGGGAAAAGAGGCGGGATTCAATTCTCAAAATTTAAACATTTTAATGTGAATGAAAAATTAACTTCTTTTTCATTTTGAAAAGCCTGATTTTTTTTATTCCAGACTTATCTTTGATATAAAATTCACATTTACGATTTCGAGTCAATTTTGATATTAGGGTAGCCAACTTATATACAATATAATAAGTCAAGTTTACTATTTTCAGAAAATTGATGATCTTTCTCACTTTCCATACCAAACGTTTAAGGATTTATCATTAGTCATGGAGTGGATCGATCGGGATTCGAATTCCCCCGCTCACCCTCATAAAATAAAGGGATTTTTTTGATCAAATATTATATTGATCATTCATTATATTATTCAGAATTTCCCCTGTTGATCTGATCTAAGGGATTAATTCTCGGGGGGCCGCCCGGCCTATACTAATTACATCATCCCTTACAATTTCATTCCTTTCTTCGGACATAAATCGATCATATATATGGAAAGCTCCTAACTCTTGACTAACCTTAACTAATGTCCCATTAATTCTTTCCTCCCGGTTCGTACCAAAACAGGTAATCCATCATGTTATGAGCTAATAGATATTTCCACGCAATTATCCACGAGAGTTGGACTGGATGGGGCAATAATACTCCACTCCCGAATTGCTAAAAAATGGAAACTTATAAGACCACTATATATTCTTTTTGCTCGATATAGAGAATTCTAATTATGAATTTTAAATTGTAATTATTCAAATTATTATGTTTTTTGATAAAACTTTCTTTCTCATCTGACTATTCCAATTCATTAAGTGTTCGTGAGTGGATTCTCATCCAGGATGATATAAAATGGAATAGAATACCTTCTATGGCTATGGAGAAAATATGGAAGCCCTTTATCGGATTTGAACCGATGACTTACGCCTTACCATGGCGTTACTCTACCACTGAGTTAAAAGGGCTTCTTTGAGGGGGAATAATTGTATTATTGCAACAACAAATATAGTTTGATTGAAAAATCAGGAAAATGTCAACTAGTTCATAATAATATATAGCTTATTTCTGGCCCAATCTTTCCATATGCATAGAAGTTAATAATAAAAATCATATAGGTTATACAAGTCATTTAGTTAATGCAATCCATGTAGATCATCAAAATCTAGAACCAATAAAATCGACTCTAATTTTATTTTCATTGTTATTTGCTTTATTATTAGTATTAGAATCATTTATTGGTCATATTTATCCCCTTTCTGTAATACGGATCCTTCTCAGATTTTTCCAATTCTATTGCACATCATATGATTCTTAATTGAATTCTTTTGATATATTAAAGGATTCAGTTCTCATCATATCAATCCGCTCGAATTGAACTTCTTTTTACCCATTTTATAATCTAAACTAAAATGATTTTTCCGATGAAATTGGAACAGAATTTGTTCGTCCATTTTCTCCAACGAAGAACTCTTATCTATCATTCCTTCATATGGAATAAAGTTCGTTGAATATATATATAATCGAAGAAAAGCGCAAACAATTCAAAAAACAATTTAATTTTCAATAATCTCCTCTCCGGGGAGATGCTATGTATGGGCAATTCAATTAATTATTTCCGTACGGAATAGTCGTTTCGACCCTGGAAATAATTAGTCACCTCGAAGTGTTTCGATTAGGAGAAATAGGTTGTAGGAAATAAAGATGGTGATAAAGTTAGTTCGAAAAGGGGTTACTTTCTTTATTCTCCTGCGGAGGAGGAAAAATAAAGCATATGTTCCTTTCCCTTCCCACCCAAAAGTCCAAAATATTATTTCATAAACAAATTATAGTAAAATTGAGTTTCTACCATTTGACCTAGTAGTAACTATGGAAATAAACTAGGATCTAGTAGTTATTTAATAACAAACATAACATTATGTTCTAGAATGAGATGGGCGAGTAAAAGGCGTATTGATTCTCTAGAGGGAGAATATAATATTAATATTATGGAATGAACCACAATTAATCTTCTATAAGAAAGGTAAGTTCGCCCTGATTTATATATATTGAATAAAAAAAATTACCTTTTTTTTTTTAACCCCTGCTCCGAACTTACTTCATACTCGAATATAGAAGGTTCTAAATACAATTTATATTCAAAAATTTATGAAATTTTTGAATGAGCAAGTTGTTTCGTCCAATCTGATCAAGGAAATAAGACTTAATAAATAAACTATTGATTGTTGATTAAAATCTTGTAATATTCAATAATGAACCCAAATAGATAAGATATGATTCATACAATAAATATAAGTTTCCTCTGATATAGCATAAAACTGAGTTCAAAGTACCTAATTATCGGGTTAAAGGTGGAGATGAGAATGAGATAACAAACAACACTCGGCTTCAAATAATATATATATCACTGGGTAGGATGTGTGAACCTCAGATGTTAGCCCATCCATCTCCCGCAGGTGGAAATGAAACTAATAATTGGAAATATTATTGGAATGAAATGAACCATACTATTGACAGTAAATAATGAATTGAGTAACATAAGGATAAGGATAAGCCCCCATCGTCTAGAGGCCCAGGACATCTCCCTTTCACGGAGGTGACGGGGATTCGAATTCCCCTGGGGGTACTAAAAGTTTTCGGAATCACGAATATCCCGAGAACTTTCCGCACCCGTTTCTATTCCCATCCCGATATAAGAGAGATGGGTAAAAGCCTTTCTTCCCCTTTCCAACTGACTGGGTCGATGCTCGAGTGGTTAATGGGGACGGACTGTAAATCCGCTGGCAATGCCTACGCTGGTTCAAATCCAGCTCGACCCAATGTCAACTTATCAATCCATTCATTATTCAATCAATTTATTATATGAAGTCTCTTTCTCTGGTTGATCTGAACATTCAGCATTAATAAAAGATTACTATTTATTCTGCTCCACAATGGGATTACTGCTTCAATAACAAAGATCCCGTTTCGTTTTCGTCTATCGATAGGGTCCCATTCGTAGAGAAACGTATCTATTATAATTCCACCCAGACAGAACAATTACAATAATTGTAAAGAATAGATTTGACACATAAGTTTTTGATCGACATAATAACTAAATAACTAAACTGTTTTTAATGGGATTGTAGTTCAATCGGTTAGAGTACCGCCCTGTCAAGACGGAAGTTGCGGGTTCGAGCCCCGTCAATCCCGAATCACCAAATTAATTTGATTCAGAATTCATTTATTAAAAAGGAACTAGGATAAGTTTCGCCATTTAGCAAAACCTCACTTACTTGAAGTGGACTCGGATCCCGTGCTCTCACGGGATTCCGAATCTCGTGTGTCCGCCATTTCACCACTAAAACTCTCTATACCTTATCTAATTCTCTAAATATAGGCTAAGTCTTCTCTTATTTTTTTCAACCAATTCCCGGAATTCTTTTCATAAACGCAGGCGAACGACGGGGATTGAACCCGCGCGTGGTGGATTCACAATCCACTGCCTTAATCCGCTTGGCTACGTCCGCCCCCTTCTACTCATTCATTCCATTCGGATATGATAATAACACTGAAGGTGGGTGGTTAGGGGGGATCTCGAAAATCCCCCCTCCCCTTTCTAGGGACTCTAGAGGCCCGGCCCCTTTAAGCAGCAGGGACCCCCGCGGTCTCCCTTCTGTTTGATCCTAACTTTCAATGTTAAGGTTGAAAAGTTATGGCTGAGTTACTATCTTTTTATCGATAATAACTAGGAATCTGTAGAGACATCAATTAACCGTTTGCGGAAGGAGCTTCAACAGAAGCTAAATCTAGAGGGAAGTTGTGAGCGTTACGTTCGTGCATAACTTCCATACCAAGGTTGGCACGGTTGATAATGTCAGCCCAGGTATTGATTACACGACCTTGACTGTCAACTACAGATTGGTTGAAGTTGAAACCATTTAGGTTGAAAGCCATGGTGCTGATGCCCAACGCGGTGAACCAAATACCTACTACAGGCCAAGCAGCCAAGAAGAAGTGTAGAGAACGGGAGTTGTTAAAGCTAGCGTATTGGAAGATCAACCGGCCAAAGTAACCGTGAGCAGCTACGATGTTATAGGTTTCTTCCTCTTGACCAAACTTATAACCTGCATTAGCAGATTCATTCTCCGTGGTTTCTCGGATCAAACTTGAAGTTACTAGAGAACCATGCATAGCACTGAATAAAGAGCCACCGAATACACCAGCTACACCCAACATATGAAATGGATGCATAAGGATGTTGTGTTCAGCTTGGAACACAATCATGAAGTTGAAGGTACCAGAGATTCCCAGAGGCATACCATCGGAGAAGCTTCCCTGACCGATGGGGTAAATTAAAAAAACAGCGGTAGCAGCTGCAACGGGAGCTGAATATGCAACAGCAATCCAGGGACGCATACCCAGACGGAAGCTGAGTTCCCATTCACGACCCATGTAGCAAGCTACACCAAGTAGGAAGTGAAGAACGATTAGTTCGTAGGGACCACCATTGTATAGCCATTCATCAACGGAAGCTGCTTCCCAGATAGGGTAGAAGTGTAAACCGATAGCTGCAGAAGTTGGGATGATGGCACCAGAGATGATATTGTTTCCGTAAAGGAGAGAACCGGAAACGGGCTCACGGATACCGTCAATATCCACTGGAGGAGCTGCGATAAAAGCAATGATGAATACAGAAGTTGCAGTTAGTAGGGTAGGAATCATCAATACACCAAACCATCCAATGTAAAGGCGGTTTTCAGTGCTGGTAATCCAATTGCAGAAGCGACCCCATAGGCTCGCGTTTTCGCGTCTCTCTATAATTGCGGTCATGGTAAAATTTGGCTTGTTGAATAAGAATTATTACCCAAGCACAGATATTATATTTTGTATGCTTGTTATTCTATATTATACGGAGTTACCCCCTTGTTGTCAACCCCCGTTTCTTCTTCAGAGATCCAGATTCTTAAATACGTAAAACAGTAAGTAATTAAATGATTGGGGGTGACATAAGTAGCCTATGTTACATAACTTACTCGCATTAATGACGACATAACAAATATCATCTCATCAATAGGGAAACATACCCATTATATACTATTTCAAATTTAAAGTGTGAGAGAAAGAAAAAAGTATGAATTGAATCCGATCAATTGGGTTCGGGTTGACCGGGGCCGGGGCTCGAACCCATAACTCGTCGGATGAAAGTGGGTGAATTACTCTCCCCTGGGGCCGGGTTTCTGCGTTTGCAATTTTCATTGCACGTGGCTCTCTCTATGCTATGTACGTACCTATCTCATCACACTTCAGTTCTTTCACAAGATTATCTTGAGTCTCGGCAATTGAATTGCCCGACGAGCCTCTCGTTAGTAGAATCAGTTTCGGATGATTCGAGTATATCTCTTTTTTGCAACGAATTTGCTAAAGAATTTATTTGGATAATATCCAAATACCAAAATTTTTTTTTATGATAATGAACCTTGGGGAGAAACGGGGATATTAACTCTGGTTTCTCCGAAAAAGAGGATCTTGGAAACAGTTTTGAACCATGTTTTTTCCACACAACGCGTATTGTACTTTTATGCCTACAAGCTAAAGTTTTCGCACATGAAAATCGAAGTATGTATTGTATTCGATACAACCCCTCCTTATTTGAACATCCACTATAATAATAGCCGATATTTTTCCAAATTTGATCGAATCGGTTGAGAATGTCATCATCTCTTAGAGTAGTCCAAGCTAATTTACCAATTGGATGTCCCAAAGTATTGCAAAATTTTTCTTTGGCTAATAATCCGATTAGACCGGAAATTGGAGTTATAGCACACAATTCTCTGGTAGGAAGACTGGTAGCAATGGGTAAATCATCCACCATTTCGACTTGAACTGTGGTGATTTTGGGTCCAATACCTAGGATATAACCCAAAAAGGGAAAACAATCTTTGGATGATTTTTGAATGCGTATCCTGTATGGTTGAAACCAAAAATGAAAATGATATTGCCAAAGTCTTAAGAAAAAATGCTTCCATCTCTGGGCTAAATATTTAGTACCTTTCAAAGCTACCATGTAATTGTTTTCATATCTTGCATAATGAATAGAAGGATTTTTCACGAAAAAAAAGATGTTTTCCGGTGGAGTAATCATCCATGGTGGCTTCGCAACATATGATGGCTTTGCAATATGCTCGATCTTTTGAATAGAGTTAGCTTGATCGGGTGAAGCGGAGAACGATTCAAAATGTAAGGTTTTTTTCCAAAGGGAGACTAAAGTAGATTCGGATTCATATATATAGTAATTCCATAAAAATATGGATAACCTATTTGTTTCTCTTGGAGAGAAAAAGATGGGTGTATTTGAGACAATTAGATTTTGTTGTTCGTGGAGAATAAATCGTAATAGGTGTAGAAAGGGAGCATCTTAAATCCGTCGACGAAAAATTCGAATAAGTACTTCTGGATGGAGAGAATAGGGTAATTTAGTACCTAAGAAACAATAGGAATACGAAAAATGATCCTCCATAAAAGGAAATACGGAATGAATAGATCGAAAGCTATTCCATTCATTCGTTTCCATTAGCAAGGGTTGCAATTGCATCAAGAAATGGATTTGCAGAACTATAGTCGGACCTTCTCGAATTGATCCGCAAGAAGAATTGATATAGTAATCGAAAGATTGATTTTTTTTATCACCCTTCCTTCCAAGACGCTTCCTTGATAAAGATAAAATAGTATCTGGAAGGTCTTGTTGACGTATTCTACCAATAAGACGCTCTATGATTATGAAACTTAAATGATTGTTGCTTGGAACTGAATCCTCTTTTCGTTTTAAACTCGATTTATTTGAAAAACAATTATAAGCAATTGCATAAATATCATCATGAAGGAGAAGTTTATATAAAAAGCGTTGCTGCCACAAGATATTTTTTTTATTTCTTCGTAGCTTCTTTATTTCAGATAAAACCCAAGCTATGGTTCTCATATGAGTAACTCCTTGGGATGAGAAATGATGCATAGTGCGATCCACGTGAAGATCGGATAGATTTATTTTCATTTATTCAGAGATAAAAAAAAAATTCTATCAAATAATTTTTATCTAAAACTCATTTGATTCCTTGTAAAAAAGCATTAATCTTTTCGAAAAATGGATCTATTTTTGCAAACTGATCGCCTACCTGACTTATAAATCACTTTATTTAGTCAGCACACCGGTTATTCTTTTACACATTTGTATTTATTTATCTATTTATTTATCCGAGTATTCAAGATTCATTTCTGATAAGAATACCCTTCTTGTAGGAACAACCCCTCTCTCTCCTATTGGTTACTAAATTACTTCTAACTTCCAATTAGTAAAGAGAATATGAAATGGGATCTTTGAATAAACGGGGGAGCTCATTCTTCTGGTTCCACCTATGATTCAAGCCATCTAGCTTTATCCATTAACTTTTTTCCGCTTGAGTAGTGGATCTGTTTTCACAACACAAAGCAATCCGAATCTTTTCCTTCCATTACGATACTTTGATCAAATTAAGCTTGAGAAAAATTATGTAATGAAACGACTTTTTTTTTCCGCTAGGTCGATCAATCGTAGTCTTATAAAACTTTTGGGAGCCGATTACCCTACCGTTGGGTTAGCAACCCTGAGAATGAAATAATAGAGTATACTATACTGGAAGAATGGATTAAAAGAAATAAATGAATCTTGAGAATATGAATCAGAGTAAGTCAAGTTGAGAGAATGAATAAATAAATTCTTGATGTAGGCTTTCTTTTTTTAATGTTTTTCTTTTTTTTTTTTTAATTACTTCAGGATTTACGATTTTATATATTTTTATTCTTATTTCGTGGAAAGGAAAAGAATCTATAATGATAGGGAACAGAAGGATGGTTAGTTAGAAGGAAGCTAGTCGACCGGGAGTTCAACAGGGGACGGATCGGACCACCTCCCGAAGCGGAGATGGATAAAGTATTTTTTGTTCTTTCTCCCCCGTTTAATGGGAAGAAATGACTTGACGGAACGATAAGCTCTCCTCTCCCCCATATCTTCTATCTGGCTTCTCATTATTCCATTTAGCTATTTCTCGATATTATTAACTTGATTTTAGATCTATTTTGGTAAAACGAAAAATAGGTTGTATTAAACATAAACGCAATCTTTACCTAACCTATTGTAACGAAGGCTACTCTACTAAATGAACATATAATAGGATTTGGAAAAAGGGATCAAGCATTGAACTCATAACCATCTCAATTAGCTTTGATTTATTCAAATATCCTTGCTTTAAGGCGGGTATCCCTATCCAACAATCTATGCAGGTTGAGCTTTCCTATATACGAAGTTTTTTCCCTCAATCAATCAATAATGACTTCACTTCGGCAGAATTTATCCCTATACATACGGTATGTTTTTTCCACGTTTGGAATTAGTGTGTTCTCTCTACTCTATTGAATCGTCTTTAACTTTATCTAAATCTAGTCGTTTAAACAATCAAATAGGATTTTATCGTTCTTAGACCGATCTTCATGATCGTAGGAAGCCCCACTTTGGCTATTTTTTCGATTGAGGGAGGGGAAAAATGAAAGTAATTTCGATTTCTTTCATTTACTGTAATCAATCATAACAATTATTAATTATTACATTGTTCGATCAACTTATTGAAAATTAAAAAATTGAGTTATTTGTTTGATAAGTAAGAATCTATTTACTAATTTAGTAAATTTAATTTTTAAAAAGTTGGACAAAGTCTCAATAGCTTTTTTGCTCTACGTTAACTTTAGATTATATCTCCTAACTTGTAGGTTATAAAGAAGATTCTACGTTGTTACGCGAGCCTCGCTAAAAAAAAAGAAAGATTTTGTTTGGAAACGTATGTTGAGATAGGAGTTCTTTAATTCGGATAGGGAATGGCAGATGTTCCACGAAACCGATCATGATATTCAAGTTGCACGTCGCTTTCTACCATATTATTCTAAACGAAATTTTACCATAATCTTTCTTTGAGATTCAGATAAAGGTGTAAATGAATATGTTGTAGGAATATATGGAATAAATGACATGAGTTTTTATTCTATTATATTTTTATGAAATGAAGTTTTTAGTCTTATGTTATACTATAGGTGGATGGGAAGGATAGAGAGAAGGTTCCCAATGTAATGTTTCAAGTACTCAATGCTTCCTTAGCTGCATACATTACTTCGACGGTAATGTTTGTAATGCCACTCTGTCTTGCGAACTTCTCAGTCTTTCTTTTAATCTTGCCCCTAACAAAGCCAGGAATTTTACTTAATTCCAATTGACTCTCGGAATTCCAAATCAAATCCGTTTCTGCGGATAATGATTTAGTAATAACTTCTTTAGTGTCATGACCACCAAAAATATCTAAAAGATGGTCTTCCATGCCCAAAGTATATGAGTTATAAACTAAATCGGCTATTTGATTAGTACCCTCATAACCTAAAAAAGGCCGATATCCCAATGGGAAATTTTGGATATGAACTGGTGGAGAAATAACTCCACAAGGAATATCAAGACGTTTACCAATATGACGTTCCATCTGAGTACCAAATATGGCGGATGGTTCTACGCGAGCGATCATATCCCCTACTTCAATATGATCATCTGTAATAAGTACTTCATCACAGAGACCCCAAACTTGTTCGTTAAACCATTCCGCGTCGTGTTTGCAATAGGTACCCGTACAACACACACGAATCCCCATCTCTCGAGCAAGTATCTTAGTCATTGAAGCAGCATGAGTTGCATCACCAAAAACAACTGCCTTTTTTCCTACAAAATTTTGGCAATCGATGGATCTTGAGAACCAAGCGGCTTGAGAAACAAATCTGGTTTGTTGATCAATATAATGTTCATAATCAACTGTTTTATTGGAAAAAGCAGGAGTCCATTTATTAACACGCCCTTGTATTTGTCGGATAAACTCAGCCGTATCTATAACTCCCATAGGAGTTGTAGATATGTAAGGCATTCCAAATTCTTTCTCCAAATATATTGCTGTCATTAAGCCTATTTCACGATAAGGAACAAAATTAAACCAAGCCTTTGGTAAATTTTGAAGATCTTCTACAAATCCCCCTTCGGGAATTACTTGATTAATTTCAATACCTAGATCCTGTAATAAACGTTTTAATTCGCGACAATCGTGTTGATTGTGGAAGCCCAGCGTAGAAATACCGATAATATTTGCGGAAGGTATATCTGTTATAGATCGATCCAATTTTCCTTGTCTACGAGCCTTACCCAAATAATATCGAACCACTTGTTCCAAAGTTCTATCCGCTGCCTGAAGTTCATTGACTCGATAATGATTCACATCCGCGGGAATTACATCAGAATCAGAAGTAATAGATGCTCTATCCACAAAGTTTTGTAGATCTTCCTGTAAGATACTAGAAGTACAGGTAGGTGTTAATATAATCAAATCAGGACGTTCTTCTTTCTCTTTCTGAATAATATTATCAACAACTTTCTCTTGGGATCCGCGTGTTAATACATGACGATCTACTATGCTAGCAGTTACGGGAGTAAAATCCCTCTCTCTTTCCAGCATGGAACGCATTACATTAAAGTAATCATCTCCCAGAGGAGCATGCATAATAGCATGCACATTTTCGAAGGAACTGGCTACTCGAAGAGTTCCGATATGAGCAGGGCCGGCATACAACCAATAGGCTAATTTCATGAAGAAGATTCTTTTTCTATTTTCCCTATTCTACTCCGCAGAGATTCTGCTTGCCATACCTATACTATTGTCGTAAGATGATTCAGAGAATATACTACTACAAATAAATAGTAGAAAACTGGAATGTTCATTTCCAAGAGGACTCTTTTTTTTTTTATTTCATCGGAGAAACCTGGGACGGAAGGATTCGAACCTCCGAGTACCAGGGCCAAAACCCGGTGCCTTACCACTTGGCCACGCCCCATAGGAGATATATCCGATGCTATTCAATCCCGATATTAAGGTTGTTGTCAATCTATCTATTCGGACTAAATCTCAGTCCAAGATTTATTCGTTTCTATGAAATAAAATAGATTGTTAAGTAGAAATAGATTAATTGCGGAAACAAAAAGGGATGGGATAGAATAAAAGAAGGATTCTTGATAAAATTGAACGGAATAGAAAAAATATTGATTTCTTTTTCTTTCATCTATTTCACTGGGAGGGAGATCGTGCAAATATGGGACTGGACCCGGAGGAACCAACCCATGCGTACGCAGTGGAATGTACTGAAAAACTTTCATCAAGAATTTATGAGGTTGGTTCCTTTCGTGCCGTACTGAACCCCTGTAATAATCTTTCTTTTTTTTTTTTTCGGAGAAAAAATGTTAGTTATGTTTGATACCTATCCAGGAAACACCACTTTTTTAAGTGGCACCGTTTTGGCTAAATCACCCGAAGCTTATGCGATTTTCGATCCGATTGTGGATATAATGCCGATCATACCGTTGTTCCTTTTCCCCCTAGCCTTTGTCTGGCAAGCCTCCGTGAGTTTCCGATAATATATATATAAATATGTAATATATTACATATTTATTTTCCCCTTTCTTTCAAATAACTTACTTGTCTTATTCACCCCTTCCAATCGAACTACCAAAATTACCTTGAAAAAAAAGAAGGTTTTTGGAGAAGGTCGATTGCGGCGATCCCGGGGCTGGCTCATTTTAACCGGAGGAACCGAGTCGACGGGGGTTCAAATCCCTCTTTTCTCAATTCAATCGGCTATGATAATCAATATAAAAAACAATTTTTTATATTGATTTTATTCGAATAAAGGTGGTATAGGGATTTATAATTTACTCCATCTTACTCCTAGTAACGCAATGATCCCGGAGATTACGCCATGCTTACTCTCAAGCTGCTCGTTTACACAGTGGTCATTTTTCTTGTTTCTCTTCCCGTTTTCGGATTCCTATCAAATGATCCTGGACGTAATCCCGGACGTAAAGAATAATTACAGAGATTCTATGGATTCATAAGATAAATATTTAGTTAGTAAACGGGGAGAGAGGGATTCGAACCCTCGGTACGAATGATCGTACAACGGATTAGCAATCCGCCGCTTTAGTCCACTCGGCCATCTCCCCGAGCAGGGAAGTATTCTTACTTTAACATGATGCTAGAGCCAAAGTCTATATTCTCCAAAATATATTCTACCGGATATATAGCTATTATAATATAATGGTTACAGGAATGAGTATGGGCATTCTCGACAAAAAACACTTGCATTATTCATTTCATCAAAATTAGTCTATATATTATTCCATCGGCCTGGCCAAAAACTGGCCAGGTTATCGTAAAGGCAAACGGTTCTTATCGATTATACAATTCATTACCCGGTCTCAAAGCTAAAAAACTTGTTGTTAAAGCACTTACAAGGACTAAGATAATTTGACTGTCCGAGATTGATGTCATCCCTTCATTTTCTCCCCGAATATTCGTAATATGAACCACACGCGGGTTTGTTCAAATTTTCACCCACATCCATGGTTTAAATTCGAATGGATGCATAGGTTTTCTATTATTGTACCAATACTAGCTCTTTATGGCTATAGATCCTCCCAATTCAAATTAGATAGATCATATATATTTATTCATATATATTTATTTACGATAATATATCATTTGAAAAAATATATTTATTTTTTCTTCATTGATAGAAAAAATAAAAAAAAAGAAGAATTCATCGATTCTATGAAATCAAATTGGAAATAGAGAGGTTAAACAGGAATGAATTTGGAAGTTATTGCACAGCTTACTGTTCTGGCTCTGATAGTCGTATCGGGTCCATTAGTAATTGCTCTATTAGCAGCTCGCAAAGGCAATTTGTAATCCCAATATGCCATCTCCGGAAGTGAAAGTAACGGTTCGAGGTATTGGATTTCCGGGGATGGGGTCTGAAGATAAAGTAATACTTTATTCCATCAATAAGGAAAGGCTTTATATTTTTACTTATTATTGGACAAATAATATAAATTTATGCTACTATCAAATCATAGCGGGTATAGTTTAGTGGTAAAAGTGCGATTCGTTCAAACCAAAAGTTATATTGGATAGTTGAAGGGTCTTTTATATTAATTGATTGATCAACGTTCCAATTGACAACCCTATTCTTACAAAGGTTCAAATCCTTTCCTATGAATGCCATAGGAAGAGCATCATTCCCATGAAAATAATAATCAATGATTCTTTCGGATTGAAAAATAGCAAAGCGGAATGATTTTGAAGCTAAATCAATCTTCTGAGATTGATTCGTCAAGAATCCATGGATAGAAATCAAAGGTATTCTTTTCATCGCAACTAAATCTTGAATTCTTTTTGTTCGAAAATTCAAGCCGGATAGCTATAAAATGATAATTTTGGTTTGCCAGAGCTATCAGCATTTCCGTTTAAAGCTCGGTGGAAAATATTCCCCTAAAGATTGGAGCCAATAGAAACAAGGAACGAAGTAACTAGAAAGAATTTCTCATTTAATTCATTATTCTATTTAATCAATTATTGAGATTTTAAAAATTTTTTTTTTTTTTAGGATCATCTAAAAAGTATTTCTTCGTTTAGAATGAAAAAACTGACATAGATGTTATGGATGCAACTTCCCCGATACCATCGATTAGATAAAAATCTTATTTATCATCCAATACTCGGTTTTCAATTTAAGAAAAGAATCTCTTTTCTTACTTTATACTTCACTCCATAAGGGAGCCGAATGAAGAGAGACTTTCATGTTCGGTTCTGAATTAGAGACATTAATTGATCTAAATTTAATGTCGACTATAACCCTTAGCCTTCCAAGCTAATGATGCGGGTTCGATTCCCGCTACCCGCTGAAAGAGCTTACTTAAGAAATAAAAATTTTTTTATTTAATAAGAAAGATCAATAAGTTTAAAAAATTTCCTATTACTAATAGATCTTTTTTACAGCTATACCGTGAATTGTTTCATTCACAACAGATTTTATTTCCCCGTGAGAAAGGGGAAATAAAAGCGTCCATCGTCTAATGGATAGGACAGAAGTCTTCTAAACTTCCGGTATAGGTTCAAATCCTATTGGACGTAATATCTTCTTGGAGAAAACTATTTTATGCTTAATAAAAACCTTTTAATGTGCTTTTTTTCTCCCCGTGTGAACGGGGAGAGCCGGAAAAGAGCTTTTTCCTAGCTCCCCTCGTATCATCAAATAATCATATATTTATTTTTGTTCCTGAAGTAAGAAAAATTCAGTATGTTCCTTAATGGCTTCCTTCAGAAGGATTTCCGCTTGTTCCGTGAACACCTTAGTAGAACGTATGATTTCCGCAAACTGAGGTTTATTAGTTATTAAATACTCACGTAACTGAACAAGAAATCTTTTAACTTGTCCGGTTTCCAGTATATCTAAATATCCGTTGACTCCAGCGTAAATAGTAGCTACTTGTTCCTCCACCGCCAAGGGAGCTGCTTGAGATTGTTTGAGCAACTCACGCAATCGTTGACCTCTAGCTAATTGATTTTGAGTAGCTTTATCAAGGTCAGAAGCAAATTGTGCAAAAGCTTCTAGCTCTGCAAATTGAGCCAATTCCAATTTTAATTTTCCAGCTACTTGTTTCATAGCTTTAATTTGAGCTGCGGATCCTACTCTAGATACAGAAATACCCACATCAATTGCGGGTCGAATTCCGGCATTAAACAAATCAGCTGATAAAAATATTTGTCCGTCGGTAATGGAAATCACATTAGTAGGAATATAAGCCGAAACATCTCCGGCTTGGGTTTCGACTATAGGCAGAGCAGTCATACTTCCCTCGCCTAGTTGAGAACTTAATTTAGCTGCTCTTTCCAAAAGACGGGAATGCAAATAGAAAACGTCTCCTGGATAAGCTTCTCGACCGGGTGGTCTTCTTAATAAAAGGGACATCTGTCGATAAGCTTGTGCTTGCTTAGAAAGATCATCGTAAATGATTAGAGTATGTTGTTTACGATACATAAAGTATTCTGCTAAAGCTGCTCCCGCGTAAGGGGCAAGATATTGCAATGTAGCAGGAGAATTCGCAGTTTCTGCTACCACAATAGTATATTCCATTGCTCCCCGTTCCTCAAAGTTATTAACTACCTGAGCCACAGAAGAGGCTTTTTGACCGATAGCTACATAGACACATATTACATTTTGACCTTTCTGATTCAAAATAGTATCTGTAGCTACTGCTGTTTTACCAGTCTGTCTGTCCCCAATAATTAATTCTCGTTGACCGCGTCCAATGGGAATCATAGAGTCAATAGCAATAAGACCTGTTTGCATGGGTTCATACACGGAACGTCTCGAAATAATGCCCGGAGCGGGAGATTCAATTAGTCTAAATTCAGAAGCTGGAATTTGACCTTTGCCATCAATAGGTTGAGCTAAAGCGTTTACGACGCGACCCAAATAAGCGTCACTTACTGGTATCTGAGCGATTTTACCTGTCGCTTTTACAGAACTGCCTTCTTGTATAGCCAATCCATCACCCATCAATACAACTCCAACGTTGTCTGATTCCAAATTTAAAGCAATTCCTGCTGTACCATCCTCAAATTCCACCAATTCCCCTGCCATTACTTCGTCAAGACCATAAGCACGGGCAATTCCATCCCCTACTTGGAGTACGGTACCGATATTCATAACCTTTACTTCTTGGTTATATTGCTCGATTTGTTTGAGAATAATGCTGCTAATCTCGTCGGGTCGAATGTTTACCATTAGTGTTCGTTAATGATTCCTGAAAAATAGAACCTATAAGAAAAGAAAAGGCTAATCAGTTATTTTTTCCCAGGGTCCCCATCGATAGGCCAATATGATGATCAATCATGCGTGAGTGCAATTCGCTATTCAAACGAATGTTTAAAGCTTTGAGAGCTCTTTCTAATGCAAGTCGGGAAACTTGTTGGCGAACTTGTTCAATTGCTCCTTGTTCTTCGAAACGAATAGTAGCATTTTTAGAATCTTCTAATCGTTTTAAATCTTCACCAGCGGAATTTATTAGATCTTGTTTCTCTCTTTCCATTCGAGATAGTCCATTTATGCGAATCTCGTCTGCTTTTGTTTCTGCCTGTTGTAAACGGTTCTGAGCTTGTTTAAGCTTATCAATAGCCTCTTTATATCGTTCTTCTGCATCGCGAATGATATTCAAGATGGTCTGTTTACGATTATCCAATAAATTACTTAATGAAAGTAGATTATCTATCGATTTTACGGATTAACAATCTCTTCCCGAACCGAACACGAATCTTTCAATTCATCCGGCTCTCTTGCTCAGTCTCCCATGAATAGAATATATAAATCCATTTTCTAACTGAGCCTACCCTTTTCATTCATATCCCATTTTTTTTTGTAGAACTAGAAATTCTTCAAACTTGGAGATTATAGAAGACTGGCTCTCTTATGATCAAATCGTCAGTAAGATTGTTTTTTCTGAATAATTATTAATGTATGTAGGTTGTCAATTTAGTACCGAAAAACCAAAATTGGTCATTCATATTCATAGGAGATTATGACAATTCATCTAGTAAAATGAATTTTAGAATCATTTTGATATGAGTGTTATACATCAGATGAACCTCCAACCATGTTTTTTTTTCTATACGTCCCTATGAACACGGTGGGGAAAGAATACCCTGTGTTGTACTTAGACTTCAAGCAATTCAGCTTTGACCATTTTACAAGATTCCCTTATCAGTTAATAAAAAATAAATTGTTCACTGATTTTACGAAATGCTATAGTTCTTCTGAATTCTTGACTCAGAAGTAATTCGTTGGGGTTATGCACCTTCCCTTTCTCCGAAGTGCAGCTGAGTGGATTCAGCTATTTCATCCAAATATTCAACCCGCACACACTCCCTTTCCGAAGTAAACTAGTAGACCAATTACTACACCTAAATTAATCAAATTTGTTTCTAAAAGGTTGGTATTTAAGCCGAGACTCGCGGCAGGAGGCCAGTAACTCGGGAAAATAACAGGATCAATCATCATATTTTTTATACTCTTCTCCCGTCATAGGTTATCCAAGTTTTACAAAGTTTTTTCCACTCGACCCTACTGAACATCATACATAGTTTGAAATAGAAATTATGAGAGATTTCTCAGTCTGAAGTTTCACCTATTTCTAAAATAGGGTCGTATAAATACCTTGCTCTACTCTCTGCTACAAAAGTCAGGTTTTTTCAACCAAAGGATAGGAGAGAGAGAGATTTTGTTACTTATTCATTATTAGCCCCCCCCTCTATAGAGAATCGGCTGAACAGACGAATAAATTAAATAGAGAGGGAAGGGGATTAATTATTAGTAACAAGAGGTAAGGAGCTTAGCTTCTTTCCTCGGATCAAACGAAAGGATTTGCAAATAGAAGTGCTAGAGCTACAACTAGTCCATAGATAGTTAAAGCTTCCATGAAAGCTAAGCTTAGCAACAAGGTACCTCGAATTTTACCTTCAGCTTCTGGTTGTCTCGCAATACCTTCTACAGCTTGACCCGCAGCGGTGCCTTGACCAACACCGGGTCCAATAGAAGCGAGACCTACAGCTAATCCAGCAGCAATAACGGAAGCAGCAGAAATCAGGGGGTTCATATGGTAATCGATCTCCTCCAACTAAGGTTGGGGAATGGTTAATGAAAACCTATCCTCTATTGCTAACTACTTTTACTCATTATAAAATCTTTCATAAAAATAGTTAATAACTCAAGATGTTTCTCATTAAAGTGATGGTGTCGCTAAAGATGATAAAGAATATGAAGATAAAAAAGAATATTCTTTTTCATTCTTCTCTACGTCTATCCAATAGATTAAATATTCATTATTTTTTACATATTTCAATATTACTCAGATATTGAGGAAAGGCAGAATGGATTTGACCGAATAGCAATTCTATCTCGATTTCCTAACCTAATCATTTTATATTACATGAATTATGTAAATCGAATTACATCCATAATGTATAATAAGTCTGATTTTTTCACCTATTCTATTATGTTGTGACCGAGGAACAATTAAATTAAGAGGTGAATATTCTAATAAACTAAGTTCAATTTTCAATTTGTTCAGTTATTTTCATATAACCTTTTATTTTATTTTATTGAGAGATTTTACTAATTTAATTTGACTGATATGGAAAAAAAGTTTCATGATCGTTCATATTATTTCTATTATACCTGAGAAAATCAATTTATATTAGAATCGAAAAAAATCAATATATAAAAATATATTTCTCTTACGGGAAGATATTAATCTTTTTTCAAGAAATTAGATCTAGCAAAGTGATTGATTTTCCAAAAACTATCTACACCAATAAAAATTTCACTTCAACCTCGACATAGAGACTACGTCTATATTCCATACAGATGAATAAGAATCGTGTGTCCATCTATCCAATCGAAAAGCCTATTCTATTCAATGGCTAATGATGACCTTCCATGGATTCTCCTATATAAGCTGCGGCTAGAGTCGCAAAAATCAAAGCTTGAATAGCACTTGTGAATAATCCTAGAAACATCATAGGTATGGGAACTACCAGAGGTACTAAAGAAATAAGAACAGCAACCACCAATTCATCAGCTAATATATTACCAAAAAGTCGAAAGCTAAGTGATAAAGGTTTAGTAAAGTCTTCTAAGATATTGATCGGTAAAAGTATTGCGGTTGGCTGAATATATTTACCAAAATAACTTAAACCTTTTTTGTGAAGACCTGCATAAAAATATGCTACCGATGTAAGTAAAGCCAAAGCAACAGTAGTATTAATATCATTCGTAGGTGCAGCTAACTCTCCATGGGGTAACTCAAAGATTTTCCAAGGGAGAAGAGCACCTGACCAGTTGGAGACAAAAATAAATAAGAACATGGTCCCAATAAAGGGGACCCATGGACGATATTCCTCTTCTCCAATTTGAGTTCTAGCCAAGTCCCGAATAAATTCTAGAACATATTCGACGAGATTTTGACCATCCGGCGGAACGGTTTATAGATCTCCAGTAGCTAGAATGGCTAAACTTAATAAAATAGTAATTACAACCCAAGAGGTTATAAGTACTTGTCCATGAACCTGGAAACTACCTATTTGCCAATAGAAGTGTTGACCTACTTCCACACCGGATATTTCGTACAAATTATGGAACGTGGTAATGGAAGATAGAGATGGTGCAATATGCGTATTGCTCCTCCTAAAGATTAACTATAAAAAGAAGAAATTATTCTATTGTTTTTTCTTCTTTTTTTTTTTTTTTTAATATCTTACTTTTGAATTTTCGACCACTTTATCTATATTATCTATATATAAATATCTTTTTCGAATAAAATATATTAAGAAAACTAAAAGATATTTATATAAATATATCATATATTTTCAGGTCCGAAAGTAGTGATTAACTCAAGAATTCCCGGGTTCTTGGAAATCACGACCTTCGCGAATCGCTGACGTAAATTTATTTGAGATCCATCCAATTGAAGATCTAGAATTATTATTGGCTGGAATTGGGATATCCGTAATAAGATCCGGATCGCAATCCGTAGTATATCTACTAAGCAAATGGTTGGAATACTTAAAATTATACATTCTTGAATAACAGTAGAATCTTTCCGTTAATCAACAGTTGTTACAACGTCGGATAAACCTGTCACATATTTAATTACACCTGGATATTGGTTGAGCCAATCGTATTTTCGTAATGGCTGCTTCTTCCTTTGGAGATTCATCAGATCCTCCTGTCCCCTAAATCTTTTGATTCTTGAGAGCGGACGTGTTTCCGTAGCAGACCAATTAAATTAGTTGACATACCACCGAGCTCTTTTTATTTAAATAATGTGCGCCTTTGTAGCATAGCAGCTGATTTAAAAGCATCAGTTGCTTTATATTTTGTATCAACTATTGAAAATTTTTTTCTTTTACTTGTTGCATTAGCCACTGAATCACAGGCTTCTTATGCCTTATGAAAGGCGTGTGTTTTAAGTAGGATTTGTAATATGAATACCCTTTCCGTGGGGATATGAAGTGTCTGTCTCCCTACCCTAGGATTCTACTTCTAAACTTGATGACTGAAATGAACTCCTGTTTTTATAATTTATTTCTTTGAAATATTCCAAGATTTTGGTTCCGTTTCCCTTTCTTCCCCCCATCTCGAGTAGAATCCCAGAGATTATAATATAGCCCAGGGACCATACATAACATAATATGGGCTAAATTTACCAATAAACTGAATCTCTCAACAATTTAGGGTTATATTCTCATAAATAATAAGATGTAGAGATTTTATAATTTGTTACATAAGGAGTTATTTCTTTGTCCCGTTCGGTTATTAACAACCCAATGGTTCTCGAATAATAGTATATGGAAATAACACTCGTCTCATAAATAAGAAAAATTTCTTTAATTTTATCTAATTCTTTTCCTACTAAAACAAACTTTGCATTAAAGTTATTTATCGAAATCCGCTTCGGATACTAATGTTCTTAACACTTCATGAATAGTTTTTTTACTGGAAGAAATAGGGAATTCTTTTTCTCCATAAAATAAAATGTGTTTAATCTCATTAATGAATAGTTTATTATTCTTTGTTCCCAAAAAAATCCCCCCTTTTTTCTCCGGAGTTACTTGCCAAATTGCTTCTCTGCACCCAGTACCAGCAGGAACTATTCCACCAGGAATGACATTCTCTTTTAAGCCTTTCAACCGATCGATTTTACCCCGGATAGCAGCTCTAGCTAATATTCTGGTAGTCTCTTGGAAACTCACTTCTGAAAGGAAACTCTTAGTATTAATAGATGCTTTCGTTATTCCCAGTAATATAGGTTTATAAGGAATCTCTTCTTCCAAAGCACGATTCATCCTTTGCGCCCGTGAAACTTCTATTGGTTCTCCGGGTGAAGAAACATTAGCTATTCCATCTTCTAAAGTAACTATTTTCGATGTCATTTGGCGCACAATAATTTCCAAATGCTTATCGGATATTTTCACTCCTTGGGATCGATAACCCTTCTGAATTTGATCAACCGAATCGATTCGACTTTGTTCTAAACTTACTCTAGCGCTGAGAAAGAAACTCCAAGGGTATCCGAAGATCCATGTCACATCATTGTTCCGATCTTCAAAACTGTCTTTGAAATCCATTGATACCGAAGTATTAGGGCGGGATTCTAAAAGTTGCTCGATCTTAGGAAGACCTTGAAGAATAATATTTTCAAATCTTAATCTTTCATATATTGATGTTATTGATGCATCTCCTTCTTTAACAATGTCTCCACAACTATTATGAACAGTCGCTCCTACATTAGCTAAGTATGGCTTAGCTAATCTAATTACTACAAATTCTATATGAATGGCTATTATTTGACAAGATCGGAAAAGTGGTCCATATTCGGATGTAGATACACCCTCACATATCAATTGTCCAAGACTAACCAATCGGAATGTTTTTTTGTATGGACAGAATAACGAGAAACACCAATTTAGTAAATAAAAAATAATATTTTTGCAAAAAATCAAATGAGAATTTCTTCTATTTTCATCTGAAAAATACCATTTAGGCACTTCGGAAGTATTTTTTAAATTTTCAATAATGGAATATTTATTGGATGGAACTCTACCATGGGTTAACCAACAGAGGGAAGACAGAGGATTAGCGATACTATGTAAATTACCTAAAATACCTAACTTCTCTAACGGAGTTACTTGCGTAAGATTTTCTTGTAAATCCTCTTGGATCGATGAAATAAAATCTGCAGTAATTCCTTTTAAATCGAATTGTGTGCTTTTATTACTTTCACTTGGGAATATTAAGGAATCCTTCAAAAATTCTGTCGGAGAAGCATTGACATCTGAATCAAATTTTATATCGTTTTTTTCTACCGTATCATAATATTTTGGACCAGTAAATGAAAGAGTGAGGGAGAGAGAATCGTCCGAGGACAAGATAAGAAAAGATGTGTTTTCTTGATCTCTATCGGGTAGAATACGAATAATACCTTTATGTTTACTAAATGATTGGCTTCCCCTATTGGAAGAATGACTGGTGTAATGAATTTTGTTACCCAAAATATATATGGAATCTGCTGTGTTATTATTATCATCATTATCGTTATTATTATTATTGTCATTGTCATTATTCCCAGTATCTAAAGAATATTTTATCAAACTAAGTTGAAGAAAATATTGAAATTGGAAAGTTTTATTCGTTCCTATCTCAATGAAAGAAGTATAAGCCCTTTCTACTCTCATAGAAGATCCCTTTTCTCGATCCAAGACTAAACAAGTTTGAACTAATTGGATACCCGTGTCATTGATTCGAACTTCTTTACCATCCTCATAGAGAAGATATTGAACAGCTTTCACTCTTAGAGTTCCTTGTTCCCCCAGTAATTCCCGATGAGAGAATGTTGTTGCTAATTTGTCAGGTATTTCATATTCCATTGCGGGTCTGAGTAAAGCAAAAGTTTTATCTGTACGAGGTATGATCCACTGGAGATAAGCCCAATTCCTGGATCTGAATTTACCGAAAATTCTTTTCCCCGGTTGTATTAAAGCGTCCCTTTGTTCGGATATTTCTCTTGCTTTCCCTGGATGAAGAATACAACCAGGTAATATTCTTATTTCGAATTTATTGTCTGTTATCCTTCGTATTCGAACTGATCCGCTCACTCGGCTATGAATATCCGAAGTTATTTTTGCACCTGCCTGAATAATACTATTATCCTCTACTAAGATGGGAGAAAAAGGTTCATGTACAATATGTACTTCTTCCGGGATTGAAAAAAAGTTACCACCTCCGATTATCTCATGTCTTGTCATAAATATTTTCGTTTTTCTATTCCCAATAATCTCGTTTTTTTTGCCAATCGAATCAATTTTTATGGTACCATACTTGATAATCCCCCAATCCTTGGTTATGTATCTAGGATCATTTGAAATGGCCAAAATATCATCATTTTGTAAAACACCATTTTTAGATATTTTAGGGACAAATTCAAAATCCGGGATTTGTTCATTGTATCTGTTTCTATCTCGTTCCGGTAAGAAAAAAACTCTACCCTTTTTATGTTTTTGTGTTACTTTATAACCATGCAAAATAAAAATGGAATATATAGAATTCCAATCCCTATTATTGGATATGCTATGATCAAACTCTGAATGATTAAAGGTTTTTTTGTTTCTTCTCGAAAAAAAATTGAATGATTCAGGATTTATCTGATCTTTTTTCGAATGAGAATCAAGAAGTGGTTTATTTTCCTCGGTCAAAGGAAATTGAACATCAATTTGATCTTCATCCCGGTAGAAGAATCGTATGCCACCGATACTATGAAATCTTCCCGATAATACCCGTACATAACTTGTCTTAGTTATGAAATGGATGTTACTATGTACATGCTCAGGGTTGTGACGCACCTTCGCACCCCAGTGCATCTCCCCATCCAAGCTGGAATAAATAGATTTTTTAATTCTTTCTTTTGAAGTGGATGTTGTAACATGAACCTCCGCAATAACTTGTTTTGATTCTACATGTTGATTGTTCTGAACCAAGATCAAACTTTGCGGTGGAATTGTTGAATTACGTACCTCATACTTATTCCCAATGGTAATGGATAAATCATTGTCACATATCCAAGCAGGATGCCCATGACGTGTACGTGTGGGATAAACCGAATCGGTATTGGATTTAATAATTCCAGTAAAAGGAGTTCGTATATGTTATGCAATACCACCCGTGAATATCCCACCAGTATGAAAAGTTCTTAAGGTTAATTGAGTCCCTGGTTCCCCAATAGACTGACCTGCAATAATACCCACTGCTTCTCCTGATTCTACCGGATTACCATGAGTAAGACTCCAACCATAGCATAGTTTACAGATCCAAAACATGCTTTTACAAGTCAAAGGGGATCGTATAGATATTGGTTGTGTTTGAAACATTAATTGATTGGCAAGCTCAGCCCCAATATCTTGATCACGTGTAGCAATGCATCTTGCATCTACGTATACATTATCTGCTAATACACGACCAATCAGTCTTGATTCAGCAATCATTCGTATATTCCTTTGCTCATCCCGAATGGGACTTATGAGGATACCTTCAATAGTGCCGCAATCTATTCTACGTACAACAATGTGTTGAACTACTTCAACAAGTCTACGTGTAAGGTATCCGGCATCTGCCGTTCGTATGGCAATATCCACAACTCCTTTACGAGCACCATAACAAGAAATTATGTATTCTGTTAGAGATGGTCCTTCGCGAGAATTACTTTGAATGGGTAAATCAATAATTTGTCCTTTAGGATCCGACATTGATCCTCTCATACCTAATAATTGGTGAATTTGGGATATATTTCCTCGGGCTCCCGGGAAGGACATCATATGTACTGGATTTGAAGGATCGGTTATCTTAAAATTAGGAGTCATTTCCTGTTTCATATATTCACTCGTAGTATACCGTGTATCAATCAATTGACGTAATCTTTCTACCGCATGCACATTTCCATAACGATGATGTTCCTCTTCGTAAGAACCTTGTCGCTCCGCATCCCGTATAAACCATCCTTTGGAAGGTGTTGTTGAAGGATCGTCAATGCCTAATGAGACGGCTTTGTAAGTAGCCTATTAAAAACCCAAAGTCTTAGGTTGATCTGGGATATGCGCCGTATACACCATTCCGAAATGAATTATTAACCTGCTAATAAATTGTTTTATGGCAGTTCTATCCATCACTTTATTATAGAGGAGCAATTTATCTGATTCTGCCATATCCCCACTCCCATAAATAGGATTCACCGCCAATGAATTCCAGCCTTTTACCGAAAGGTTTCCTCAATTTTAATGTTTGTTTGTACAAACAAGTCTTGTTTTAACAGGTGATTATAATTATATCGTCACAGCTGGCGGTGCTCCATTCCGAATTGAAGAATCTTTGGAGATGCCTTGTAGAGCTGACTCTATTTCTTGATTCGGAATAATACGACCAGCGGTTGTACAAATGTATATACTAAGTGTGCTCTCTTCTCCATCCCCCCTAACCTGGAAATGCTCGTAGATCTGATGGGAAGTACCCAAAGGCTCATACTGAGCCTCAATAGGCTCTTCCTGATTCACGGAATTCATTATGCGTAGATCATCATCTACTGGCCATCGGAGCCACAAAGGACTGTATAAGTTCATTTCTCTCTGCGATTCTGCTCTGAGCACATCATTGTAACTATAAAAATAAGGTATTCTTTGACTTTGAGAGAGTCCATTCCTATATGGAAATGGGTTATATCTATTTCCATAAATACCTTGATTACTTTCAATTGTTAATGTATAAAGTCCAAGAAGCATATCTTGGTTCGGTACAGAAACGGGATCTCCTGTAGCTGGAGACAAGAGATTCGCGTGAGAAAGCATAAGTAGACGAGCTTCTGCTTGGGCCTCCAAGGATAAAGGTACATGGACAGCCATTTGATCTCCATCAAAGTCTGCATTGAACCCTGCGCAAACTAATGGATTTAAACGAATAGCACGTCCGTCTGCTAAAATGGGTTCGAATGCTTGTATGCCTAGTCTGTGTAATGTAGGTGCTCGGTTCAACAATACGGGATGTCCCTGCATAACCTCTTGAAGTATTTTCCAAATAAGAGGCATTTTATTCTGAATCAGGAGTTTAGCGGCTTTAATGTTGGGAACAAGATTTCGTCCAATTAAATTGCGAATTACGAAAGGTTGAAAAAGCTCTATGGCTATCTCTCGAGGTAATCCGCATTGGTGTAATGAAAGAGAGGGACCTACCACGATAACAGAACGACCTGAATAATCAACTCGTTTTCCAAGTAAATTCTCCCGAAATCTTCCTTCCTTGCCTTGAATTACATCTGAAAAGGATTTCAAAGGCCTATCATTAGTATCCGTCATGGGTTCTCCGCCGATGCTATTATCAATAAGTGCGTCTACAGCTTTCTGAACCAATTTTTTTTGACAAACAAGTACTCCTTCCGGTGCAAATATTCTTATTTCTGAAAGACAACTGAGAGAATTATTTCGAAAAATAATTCTTCGATAAAGTTCATTTATATCCGAACTAATTATTTTACCTTCGCCTAATTGAACCATAGGTCTTAATTCAGGGGGAAGAACTGGTAATAGTGACAAAACCATCCACTCCGGATTTGTTTTTGTTCGAATAAAGTATTTGATCAATTTCATATGTCTAACCGAAAAATCTTTCCTTCTTTGAATTTTCCGGTTTTCCCATTTATCTTCTGTGGGTTCACCGTTCACCAAAAATTCTTCCCATTTTTCATATGCGCGATCCAAAACAACTTTCGGTTTTAGACTAGCTAATAGTTTTTTGGTAACATCTCCCCCAGTAGCTATTTCTCTACCCATAAATTCGTTGAAGTCTGGACAATGGAAAAAGCAAGGAATACTTTCGTTCCGAATTTCATAATCATTATCATCATATTAAAATAAACCTCGTTTTAATCCAAATGAAGTAGGTTTGTTAGTTATAGGCTTGGCAAAAAAAAGATTGGGATAGGTTATTATATTATCTAGTTCCCCCCCGCAGAATCGGACGCGAGAGTTTCCCCTCATCCGGCTCAAGCAGCTATTATTAAAACACGAGAATCTTTTATTCTTATTTCGTATCGAATAATTTTGAGATTCTGTTGCTTAGCGAGGAAAAACAGCTACTCGTTACTCAAATTATACCTAAAGTAAACTAATTTATGTTCTTTCCATTACAGAAAAATTAATTTATATTCTTTATTCTTGAGTAGTCTTATTCCCTTCGAATGATATACCTTCTTACAGAGATACCTTCCAATGAAATTGAAATTCGTAAGGATTTCCTTCGTTCATATTCCGATTCCTTCGATCCTTTGGGTTCTCGCTCTACTCCGATGGTCATAATGCTATTTGAAGCACGTATGCGGTGGATAGACTTCTATAGCCATACCTATAAAAGCTTACTTATTACATAAGCTCATTCAAAATATTCTAATATCGAAGGATTCCCGGATTCTATTTAAGAAAAAGAATGGGGTTTCTTACGAAGTCTGATTAACAAATAACATTATACATAATGTGATATGTACACATATTGTATGAACCCTAGATAAATCCTCCTTTTATCTCATTGCTTATAATTTCATCTCGAGCTTCGTGCCACTCCTCAAAGGACATGACATGTCGGAGTTAAAGGCATCCCTATGAAATTGGAATTAGATGGGATGACGGTTTCTATTCCAATCCGTATAATCAAAAACTATGATCGAGTCACACATCGCAGTATGCTAGGCTTTCCAATTCCCTAAGAGGTTTGGATAGGATATTCGCAATATGACTAGGAAGCTTTTTTGAATACCATACATGAGTTACAGCACATGCTGATTCGATGTATCCCATTCGATATCTTCGAACTCGAGATTCAGTAGATTCAACTCCGCATTCCTTACAGAAACTTGAGTCTTCTTCATTTTCTTCACTCCATTGATACTTTCCACGGGCGCAAACTCCACTTTAAATAGGCCCAAATATTCTCTCACAAAATATTCCATCTTTTTCTGGTCTATCGCTGCCATAATAGAAAGTGCTGGGTTGAGTTACCCGTCCAACTATCTCTCCGGTAGGTAAGATTCTTTCAGTCCAGGCACGAATTTGTTCGGGAGAAGCTAATCCAATTCGAAGATATTGATGATTTTGGTAAATCATAAGATTAAAGTTCCGATTGATTTGCACTAAACTTCTTTATAATCTATTATTAAATCTTTTTCTATAATAACTGGATCCGAATCTGGGGCTAAACATCGTGGTTCTCGAACGAGCAATCGAAAAGATTCTGGAGTAATTACTTCAGGTTCATATATCGGTTCTCCAGCTACTATAGTACTAACTACTTTCTGACGGGTTTCAGCATGATCAGATTTAATAGTAAGCATTTCTTGTGGAATATGGGAAACACCGAAACCTTCTGGAGCCCAAACTTCCATCTCTCCTACCCGTTGCCCCCCCCGTTTGGATCTCCCCCTAAGTGGTTGTTGTGTAACACGTGAATAAGGTCCACTAGATCGTGCATGGATTTTATCATCAACTTGATGAATCAATTTTGGCATATAAGCTTTTCCTATCGTAACAGGTTGTTCAAAAATATCTCCCGTTCTTCCATCAATCAATCGGCTTTTCCCGGGATTATCGAGTTCAAATGACCATGGATTAGCTGTTTGCCTACTAGCCTCATGAGGTTCAGGAAATACTAGCTTTCTCGGAGCTTCCCGTTCGTATCTTTCATCGAAAGGCATTACTCTATAATGTCTCCTCAAAAAGTCTCCTGCTATACCAAGCACACATTCAAAGATTTGTCCCACATTCATCCGTGAGGGCACCCCTAAGGGGCTTAATATCATATCAATTGGTGTTCCATTTTGCAAATAAGGCATATCTTGTCTAGGTAAAATCTTTGAAATTATACCCTTATTACCATGTCTTCCAGCAACTTTATCACCTACTCGTATTTTGCGTTCTTGCAGGACATATACATGAACAACCTTTGTATACCTAGAAGTATCCTCTGGATAAATCCATCTCACATCAATAACTTGACCTCTTCCACCTGGGGGTACTTTAAGACAAGTTTCTCTCGTAGTAGTTGTATCAATACCAAATATGGCTTGTAATGAGTTACCTTCCGGAGCCTTCAGCGATTCCTCCGAATCTCGAGGTGTTAATTTACCTACTAAAACATCTCCCGTTTCTACCCAAGATCCCGGTAATACAAGGCCACTCTTATCTAAATGACGAAGAAAATAATCATCTAAATGGGGTATTTTTCTGGTAATTTCTTCAGCAGTTCCTTCAGGTGTTACATGAGCCCCAATTTCATATTTCCCAATATGAATAGACGTAAAAATATCTTCATGTATTAGACGTTCGCTGATAAGTACTGAGTCCTCAAAATTGTATCCTTCCCATGGCATATATGCTATTAATATATTTTTCCCTGGAGCTAGTTCTCCCCCTACCGTAGCTCCCCCGTCCGCCAAAATTTGCCCTCTTTCTAGATATTCACCTTGATTAACCCGAGGTTTTTGATGCATACGAGTATCGTTATTAGAACGTTGATATATAACTAATTTGGTATCTATTGTATTTCCATCGTCAACTAACAAAGTTATTTTTTCACCATCAATATAATCAATTTTTCCCCCCTGCGCAGCTACAACCACAGTCCCCGAATCTGGGGCTACTTGACCTTCCAATCCTGTTCCTACGATACATTTTTCGGGTTTTGAAAGTGGAACTGCTTGACGTTGCATATTAGAACCCATTGAAGCACGATTTGCATCATTGTTTTCAAGAGGAGGAATAGGAGGAGCTCCAACGGGAAAATGTTGTAGAGGCGAAATACTTCGAAGATGTATTTGATTCCATGCAATAGTCACAATTTCTTGTCGATATCGAGCTGCAGTAACTTGTTCCTCTTTATCCTCCTGAGATACCGATAAACAAGTTCCTGTAGTTATTCGATAGTATTCATCTTCCTCTGCTGATACATGAGTTGCAGTATCCCCCTCCTCGGATAATATCTCGGAGATCTTATAGAAGGGACTTCCGAAGAATCCCCAAGGATCAACGCTTGCATGAAGAGCCAATGATGAAATGGGTCCAGCGTTCATTCCTTCGGATGTTTCGATGGGACAAACACGCCCATAATGACTAGGATGAGTATCTCGTACTTGGAAACTAGCGGTTCGCCTTATTGATCCTCCAGGGCCCAAATAACTTAATCTCCGCCTATGAACTATTTGTGTTAATGGATTAGTTTGGTCTAGAGATTGGGATAAGGGGTGTGAACCAAAAAATTCTTTGAAAGTTGTTAATAATAAACTTGAAGTTACTGGACTTCCAAAAGTTGGTACACGTTTATGCTGGGTTGCCCTATTCATTCTTCCCCGCACTGAATCCTCCGAACGTTCTGATGCCAATCTTGATTGATCTTTTGATGAATCTGCTACGGAACAAATATGTTTATTCTTTAAGTGATCCATATCATCGAGGGTTCCTACTCCAATCCGAACTTTGATCGAATAATCTATAACAGCTAACATATCTTTTGGTAATGAAAAAATCTCATTTTTAGGTACATCAAGGTTAAGTTTCTTGTTCAAATTTATTCGACCAATCTTCCCTGGTTCAAATTTTGGTTGAGAGAATCTTTCTTGTGATTCTTCAGATATATCGGGGAATTTCAAATATTCATCTGTACCATATAATAGTTTGTAAAGTTCCGATATGGCATATTCTCTCGATTGAATATGTTTTGCCTTTGTTTTCCGAAAAGCGTCACTCGAGACATCGGGATAACAAACATTTTCTAAAATTTCTTTTGTATCCAAACCCATAGCTAATAATAAAAGTCAAATGGATATTCTCTGTTTCCTATTTATACGAACCCATATTCTGTTCTTCATATCAGGTTCTAATTTGAATCTTCCTCCACGATTTGAGATTATTGTGCCCGTATATATAGGGTTCCCATTTGGATCCCGTTCCAGATTAAGGTAAATACCAGGACTTCGTAAAATTTGATTGATTGCAACTCTAGCAGTTCCATTCACTACAAAAGTACCTTGGGAGCTCATTAAAGGAATATTCCCAATGTATACAGTTTGTCTTTTTATTCTCCCTCTTCCCTTTTGAGTCGATTGTGCTGGTACATATGATTTGGGTGAATATGTAATGGACCCACATACGGCATCTTTTTCTCCGATCAATGGTTCTATTAAGTAATATTGTTCACCAAATAATCGAAATTCAATCTCTTCATCTGTATCTTCGATACAGGGAAAATTATTCGGTTCTTCCATTAATCCCTGATCAACAAAACGATAAAATGCTTCCAATTGTATTTTCCCAAAATTAGGCAGTACAAAAATTTCCCCATTCTTTTCTAATACCATGTTGAATCTTCTCTTTCTTCTCTTTCCTCTTCTTTTCCCTATTTCCCTCTTTTCCCTTTTCTGTCAAGATGGAAATACAAAAAACTCCATATTGATAAAGAAATTTGTACCAATATAGTGGTAGGTAGCAAATCGATAGATTTTCTTCTAATTTCGAACTAATTATGTTATGTGAGAGTCAGAAAAAAAAAAATACAGATTCTTAACTTAAATTAACTTAATAAGTAAAGGAAGGAATACCGTTCATTCCGTTTGAGAGGGGAGAGAAACAAACACTTGATTGAACCATTAATCATTCTTATAATACATTAACTTATATTTATTATATTTATTACAATCCCAGGTCGAAGATCAAAAAGGTTCAATTACGATACAGTGGAGGCGACATGGCCAAGTGGTAAGGCAGAGGACTGCAAATCCTTTATCCCCAGTTCGAATCTGGGTGTCGCCTGAAAATAAAATACAAAGAAGTAGTTTGGGTTGGCTATCATGTTACCTCTAAATATGAATTGTGTTGCTCCATATTATAGTCTGTCACATTATCCATATTCGAATTTTCATCATGAATAGACAACCCTATGTTAAGTATAAATCAATTCTGGAATAAAAGCAAGTTATTATATATTTATTGCTTCAACAATCTCGAATTCCTTTAATATTGCTTATAAAATCCAAAATATAGATTATCTTAAAATTCATTTTATTCAATACTTGGCGGTATTAACAGCTCTTCATATTATCAGTATAGAATAAATCATCATATAATATTATTTCTATATTTCTACATAGAAATAATATAGATTCTTTCTTCTATTCGAGAATCAAAAAGATAAGGAGAATCTTTACGGATATAGTTAATATTGCTTGGGCTGCTTTGATGGTAGTTTTCACATTTTCTCTCCCACCTGTGGTACGGGGAAGAAGCGGACCGTAATTCCCGATTATAAATAATAAATTTATTAAATCATTATTGAATATTTCTTTTTCATTTAATAATGATTTAATAAATAAATAAATTTATGGATATGGAAAAATATTTTTATAATTTGATCTGTTTTCTATTTTTTTCCTGCAAGAAATATATGAGGTATAATCAATTCCCTCCCATTTTCCATAATATAAAGACTTTTTTTTTCTTCCTATTCCGAATTCAAAGTTTTGATAGATCAATTTATTTTTCAACCAAGTTAATAGGTTGAGAAAAAAATATTTATATTTCTCATAATATAAATTGGTTATATTATTTTTAATACTACGTAAATATAGACTTTCCGTAATATAAGAAATAGCAGTTCCACTTAGAAGCATTTGGGATAATAGAAGAATGGGATCTAAACGCCAACCCTGGGAAATAAAAATTCCTCCACATAATAATCCGATGGAAGAGAAAAGGAAATCGTAATATTGGGATAGGTTGATTCCTCGCTCGCCCCCCCCTGAAAACCATATATGATATTTTAATCTCTTTATGGCTTAAGTAAAAGATTATGAAAATAACATATCGTTTTTACCCCAAATTCAAGTGAGTTTTCATATAACTTCTTGGATTGTCTCTAACCTGTTCAACGAATTTATATTCTCAAATTTTTTATTATTCTCAAGAGATCAGGTTTATTTTATATGTACTTATCATATTCTCCTATAAGAAGGATTATCATTGGGCTCATGGTATACTCCGTTGGTTTCACCATTCCCTTCTCCGGAGGAAAGAGAACTAAGAATTGACATAAAATGATATTTTTCATTTTTCTATTTATCAATCGATCCAAATAAAATTTCAGTGAAATTTGTTTTCGAAGTAATTTATAATATTAAACTATGTTAGCCATAGATTATCTATTTCATTCTATAGAGAATAAATCTTTTCTTCTCCCCTTCTCAAGTTTCATATTAAATATTATTAGTTAATATGTTGAATTTCCTAAGCGAAATATCTTTAAGTACATTCAAAATCACACCTCTAGATACATCAGGTTCCCTTTCTCTAAGGGCGTACAAAAGTATGCCTACCGACACTAGTCCTACTCCCACCGTAGTACTAGGACCATACTCCATATGAATCATATAAAAAATAATACGTAAGTTAGAAAGGACTATATTCGTTGGGGGAATATGTTTCTATTAAAATCCCCCGATATAGTTTTTTTTTTAATTAAATAAGTATTCGCAATAATGTATGTAATTATCCAGAAAAAACTTGGACTTCTTCTATCATTCTCTCATAAGTGAATATTAAATTGAGAATGAATTTAATTGCTTTGACTGGCTGTTTTTACATAAGGGATAGGTGAGAAGGCAGTGGGAATAAGAATGAACAGTGCAGTGGCAATAAATGCGAGGATATTTACTTCCATAATCTCATTATTTATCTTATTATTTAATAATATTTTGAAGGGGCTCAAAAATCTCATCCGATAAAGATTAGAAATCTTCTCTTTTTCAGAGATTCATAATGAATATAATCGATTCAATTTCTTTGGGAGATACAATCAATCTCCTTGAATTCAATGAAACCCCATAAAAGTCTGATCCATTTATCTAATATTAGATGAATAGTATAACACAAGACAGCTTTCTGATCTACAAAATAAGATTCTTCATCTGAAAAAGCTCATTTTTTGTTTACTGTACTTTTACTCCCTATCTGCCACATTCATTGTCTACGTACCATCTATGTTATACGATATTACATGCAGTATACTATAAACATAGATGAATTTGGTGTGAATAGATAAATGAAATACTTCATTCCCCAGTCAATCTATTATCAATAAATTTTGATATTGAGATAATACCGAACCGAATTTATTATTTCACGGTTCATTTGATAGAGTATCATCTCGATAGTATGCCTTGAAGAGGACTCGAACCTCCATGCTTTATAGCACGAGATTTTGAATCTCGCGTGTCTACCATTTCACCATCAAGGCTCTCAATCAATATTATACTTGATCCAAATTCAAAAACATAGACTAATTTAAGTATTTTATATTTTATTATTATTTTATTAATCATCGAAATTTGGGTTAGAATTATTAATTGATAGAATTCTATTCAATTTTATCGATTTTCATTATCCATAAATAAGATCTAACGCAGTATAAGAATAATTGATTGTTGAAACCGAGTTCCCGACCGACAGGGGAGACATAACATAGACTCATACAACTAATTCACATTTACAATAATTAATTCGGATTGTAAAACGAACTTACAATGTTCCGTCTCATTGTAAGTTCGTTTTACAATCCGAATTATAAGATAAGTTCATTTATTTCTCGATCTCCATTTTCTATCAGGAGAAAGATTAATCTCCGAAGTTTATAAATAAATTTTCTAGGAAAAAGAGTATTCAGCTATTAATTAAATGACTTAAAGAAATATTATCCTGGGCAATACTAATAATGGTATTCATTATTACTCCCAATATGGTAGAAGCTACTGCACATAACACCATACCGAGTTCAATAAAACTTTTTGATATTAAGGAAGATGTGGAAATTTTATAATTTGTTACATAAGGAGTTATTTCTTTGTCCCGTTCGGTTATTAACAACCCAATGGTTCTCGAATAATAGTATATGGAAATAACACTCGTAAAAGGTCCTATCGAGACTAATAAATATAAACCTGCTTGCCATCCACACCAGAATGGATAAAGTTTTCCGAAAAAACCTGATGACGGGGGAAAACCTCCCAGAGGTAATGAACATGGAGTGAAAGAAAGAGCTAGCAAAGGATCTTTTATATATAATCCGGCATAATCTCGAATGTTATCTGTTCCCGTACGTGAACCAAATAATATGATGCAAGCAAAAGTTCCTAAACTCATAAAGATATAAAACAGTGTGTAAGTTAACATGCTTGCATATCCGTTTGAGTTTCCAGCAATTATTCCAATCATAAGATATCCAATTTGACTTATTGGAGAATATGCAAGCATGCGTTTCATGCTCGTTTGAGTGATCGCAATCAAATTGCCTAATATCATACTAAGAATAGCTAATATCTCTAAAAGGAAATGCCATTCATTCGATGAGAAGGAAAAAATAATATTGAAGATTCGAGTAGCTAAAGCTAGAGCGGCTACTTTCGAAGCAGCAGAAAGAAGAGCAACAACTGGGGTTGGGGAGTCAGAGTCGAAAAAAGGATCATTATTCACTCTTTCCTCTCATTCAGAACCGTGCATGAGACTCTCATTTCACACGGCTCCTAAGTAATAAAAAAGGAATTATGTTTTTTTACTTATTACCCTCCTCGCGTATGTATAAGATGTAATAATTTATAGATTTGTACAAAGAATTACTAATCTTTAACTTTTCGAGGAATCCTTCATCGATGGTTTTCATACCGAGGTGCTGACCTGTTCAATCTCTCTTATCTTTTTCAAGAGTCTATCTAAAATAAAAAGGTAGATTCGATAGAAAAACCATCTGATTTTATTCGTTATCAATAGCCATGGATTGTTATTCTAGGGTGATCTATCGGTCGGCGGATGCTTCTCCGTTCTAATACACTCGTAGTCTTTGGAGGATTAAAACTAACTATGTAGCATCTACACAATGGAAATTATTGAATCTCTGCGCCACTATCCTGATTCTTTGTAGAAGCTACCCATAATAACTAAACTAACTTGCAAAAAATATTTATTCAGAAATATTAAATGCTTCTAACTTTGCTTTACCTTAATCGTTCATTATTCGAACGAAAGTTTTATGTTATAAGAACCTTGGTAAAAGTTGTGTTTTAATCCGAGTGAGGATAAAAGTTTCTTTATTCCGCATGTCTGTAGATCTCTTTCCATATTCAATATGGGGGAACAAATAAGTATCTATTTGTTAGAGAATGATTGAACGAATCACACTCCCTCATATACGTCAGGGGTCCATTGATGAAAGGGAACCAGAGAGAGTTTGAATCCAATTCCTACCATTATACATATGAGCGCAACCAAAGTTCCTGGAGAGTTATACATTTGTGCATCTATAAGTCCATTTATTATTCTCTGAAGTTGAATTTCTCCCCCAGATAAACCATATAACCAAGAAAACCCATAAGCCAAGATAGAAGAACTTGTTCCACCCATAAGTAAGTATTTCATAGTTGCTTCATTAGATCTCGCATCTCTCTTGGTATATCCGGATAATGAATAGAAACATAAACTTGAGCATTCTGGAGCCACAAATATAGTTACTAAATCGTTAGCACCACACAAAAACATTCCTCCCAAAGTAGCTGTTAATATGAGCAACAAAAACTCCATTATGGCCATTTTTGTACATTGAATATACTCCACAGATAGGGGAATACATAATGCTGAACATAATAGAATCAGAGATTGAAACATCTCGTTAAAGGTGTCTGTTCGGAAATTACCCGAAAAGCTAATAATAGGTTCTTCTTTCCATTGGGGAAACAAGACTGTTATGCTTATCATCAAACTTGCAAAGGAGATGAAATATAACCAAGGTGTATCTTTTTCGGAAATTAAATCTATAATTAAAAGAATGATTAAACTAAAAATTAAGATACATTCCGGTGAAATAGCACTCCCGTATGAGAGACGCAAATCAAACTCTAATTTCATAATATCTTTGAGATATAATTCAAATGAAATATCAATCGATTTCGTATATGATACGCCGAATAAAGTAAATTGTTTCGCTCAAAAACTAAGTTCATCGATATTTTTTTTTTCGAATCGTTTTCAATTCTCATGAAAATAGGTCATATCATAATAGTTAAAAATTTTTTTTTTATTCAAATACAATATTAATTTTACATTAACATTATGATATTTATATTTTTTATGTAAGCCTTTCGGCTCACGTTCCTTCCAATTTGATATCATATATTCCTTAATTTAATTTAATTGTTATTAATCTCTTTATTTATATGAACGGAAATTTGCAAAAGCTCTATTGGCCTCTGCCATTCTATGAGTCTCTTCCTTTTTACGTACAGCATTGCCATTATCTCTGGCAGCATCCATTGATTCAGAACTTGGTTTAAAAGCCATACTTCGACCTGGACGTTTTCGAGATGCCCCCGATAACCAACGAATAGCAAGTACTTTTCCCCGTGTAGATCCTATTTCAGTGGGAACTTGATAAGTGGACCCACCCACACGTCTCGCCTTTACTGCTACATTGGGAGTTACTTTGCGTATTGCTTGACGCAAAACGGATAGTGGATTGTTTTTCGTCCTTCGCTCAATATTCACCATGGCATTATAAAGAATTCCATAAGCCAATGATTTTCTCCCGTGCTTAAGAATATGGTTAACTAACATGTTGACTAATCTATTATGATAAACCGGATCAGCTTTCGCATCTCTTTCTCTCGCATTACTTCGACGTGACATGAGTACGAGAAATAATTTATTATTAGTAATTTCTCTCATTAAAGTTAGGGATTAATGATTCATTTCGGCCTTCTCACTCCATATTGTAGGGTGGATCATTCATTCAAGTCGCGAAGGATCTCCCTCCAAACCGTACATACGATTTTCATCGAATACGGCTTTCCACTTCACTATATACAATAGATTTTAAATCATACATTACGTATATTAATAGAATATCTATTT